CCATGGATAAGCTTATATTAACCCGTTCAAAATTTTAAATAAATATTAAATTATTTAATTATTTATTTATTAAATATAAAATTTTTTTATTTAAATTAACTTTTAGAGATAAATATTAAATTTTAATAAATTATCATAAAAATTTTATATAAAATAAATTTTGTTCTAATAAACAAATTCTTTTTATTATTTAGAAATTTTTTATAGATTTTTAGATATTTTATATATATATAGAATAAAAATATTTAAAATAAAATTTTTAATTTTTTAATAAAAAATTAAAAATTTGAATGAGAAGCCGTATGAAATGAAAATTTCATGTACGGTTTTGTAAAGTAACATTAAAGGTAACTTTTTTGTCAACTTTTTCACTACAACACCAAAAAAACCAAACTCTGCCTTGCGTAAAGTAGCAAGAGTAAAATTAACTTCTGGATTTGAAATCACAGCTTATATACCTGGTATTGGTCATAACTTACAAGAACATTCTGTAGTATTAGTAAGAGGAGGAAGAGTCAAAGATTTACCTGGTGTAAGATATCATATTGTTAGAGGAACTCTTGATGCTGTAGGAGTAAAAGATCGTCAACAAGGGCGTTCTAGTGCGTTGTATATTATTATTTTAATACTTGTATTATAAATTAATACCATGTTAATTGTTAAAACATGTAAATATAGCTGACTGTAAAATAGAAATATTGTGAAGAGACTAAAGCAGGCTAAAATAACTTAAATATTCAAATATCTAAGGTTTATTTATTAGATAGAAAAGTATTCCCTAACTTATTTTTAATAAAAAAAATAAAATAACTTTAACTTTTTTGGAACGAGTTAAAGAAAAAAACAAAAACTAAAAAATTAACATAAATTTTTTTTTCACTTTTTTTTTAAACCTAAAGATTTTATCGTAAAATTAATAAAATACAAGATTTTCTGAAAAAAGAAAACGGATACTCAATTTAAAATGAGTAAGTATTAAAAATAAAAAAAAATATATATATGTATTTTTTTAATTTTTAATATTGAAAGCCGTATTCAATAAAAGTTGTACATACGGTTTGAAGGGAGATTTTTAATACTTTTAATTAATCTACCCTACAATATGGAGTAAAAAAGCCAAAATAAATTATTTAGTTTTTTGATTTTAATAAATTATTTAATTCTTTTTTAATATTATGTCACGTCGCAGTACTATAGAAAAAAAAACGGCAAAATCTGATCCAATTTACCGTAATCGATTAGTAAATATGATGGTTAATCGAATTATTAAACATGGAAAAAAATCATTAGCTTATCGAATTCTTTATAAAGCAATGAAAAATATTAAACAAAAAACGAAAAAAAATCCACTATCAGTTTTGCGTCAAGCTATACGTAGAGTAACTCCTAATGTAACAGTAAAAGCAAGACGTTTAGGTGGATCAACATATCAAGTACCAATTGAAATAAAGTCTGCACAAGGAAAAGCTCTTGCTATTCGTTGGTTATTAGGAGCATCTAGAAAGCGTTCAGGTCGAAATATGGCTTTTAAATCAAGTTATGAATTAATAGATGCTGCTAGAGATAATGGGGATGCAATACGCAAAAAAGAAGAAACTCATAGAATGGCTGAAGCTAATAGAGCTTTTGCTCATTTTCGTTGATTTTTTCTAAGAATTAAAAAAAAAATGTATTTTATTAGAAAATAAAAAAAAAAAAGAATATACATAATTTTTTTTAAAAAGAAGTAATATTTTGTAAATAAGTTATTAGTAAAAATTATAATAATTTTTACTAATAACTTATTTACAAAATATACAAATACTATAATTTTTTTACATATCGAGAAAATTTTTATGGACTTAGAATTTGATCTTTCTTTTTTTTATGCAAGTACTATTTTGCCTGAATGTATTCTTATTTTTTCCTTAATAATTATTTTAATATTAGATTTAATTTTAGAAATAAAAAATAAATCTTTATTATTTTATTCTATTTCTTTATTAAGTTTATCCTTAAGTATTATTGTTTTACTTTTTCAATTACAAAAAGAATCTACTATTAGTTTTTCAGGTAATTTTCAAGATGATAACTTTACTAGAATATTCCAAATTTTTATAGCTTTATGTTCAACATTATGTATTCCTTTATCCATCGATTTTATTGAATGTACAAAATTATCAATAACGGAATTTCTTATTTTCATATTAACAGCAACTATAGGAGGAATGTTTTTATGTGGCGCTAACGATCTAATTACTATTTTTGTATCTCTAGAATGTTTAAGTTTATGTTCATACTTATTATCTGGTTATACTAAAAAAGACGTTCGATCTAACGAAGCTGTTATGAAATATTTACTTATAGGTGGAACAAGTTCATCTATTTTAATTTATGGGTTTTCTTGGTTATATGGATTATCCGCAGGAGAATTTCAACTTCAAAAAATAGCAAATGGACTTATAAATACAGAAATGTATAATTCTCCAGGAACTTTACTTGGACCTATATTTATTATTGCAGGAATTGGATTTAAACTTTCTTTAGTACCTTTTCATCAATGGACTCCCGATGTATATGAAGGAGTGTGATTCGTTTTCTATAAATAAAAAACATAATTTTTTATTGTGTTTACGATATTTATAAATATTTTATAGACATGCAAAATAACAAAAAATTATTATTTTCACTTAAAATAAAACAGAACTTTTATTAATATTAAATAAATTTTTTTTAATAAATTTAAATTAAATCGAGAATAGAACAAAGTTAAAATAATAAAAAAAAATAAGTTGATTATTAGGGGTAATTTGGAAAAAAATGGTATAAATAAAATAAATTAAAAATTTTAAGTATTTGAAAATATTATTCAGTAATCTTTTTTCCTTCAAGGATTATAAAGTGTAGCATACATATCCATTTGAATAAAAAAGCCCTAAAATAAAAAATTCATGACTATTAAAACGAAAAAATTTAGATTTTTTTTATTCAATAACAAAAGTAATTGAAATTTTGAGATTAGAAGAAATGACTAAAATAGGATTCCTCGTAAAGTTTAATTTTACTAAAATTATAATATTTAATTTTCAAAATTTTATGTGCATACACGAGGAAAGTAATCTAAATTAGACTATTACTTAGGAGCTGTGTGAAATAAAAATTTCATGCACAGTTTTGAATGAGAGAAAAGAATGAGTAATCTTCGTTTCGATTCTAACTCCCCTACACCAGTCGTTGCTTTTCTTTCGGTTGCTTCAAAAATAGCAGGTTTAGCTTTATTAGCTCGTCTTTCGAATATTGTTTTTCCCTTTCTTTCTAACCAATGGCACTTTATTCTAGAAATATTAGCTATTTGCAGTATGATATTAGGTAATTCAGTAGCTATTACTCAAACAAGTATGAAACGTATGCTTGCATATTCCTCAATAAGTCAAATTGGGTATTTAATGATTGGAATAATTATTGGGGATTTTAATGGATATACAAGTATGATAGTTTATTTACTATTTTATATATTTATGAATTTAGGAACTTTTGCTTGTATTATATTATTTGGATTACGTACAGGAACAGATAATATTCGAGATTATAGTGGATTAATTTTAAAAGATCCTTTATTAACATTTTCTCTTGCTTTATGTTTATTGTCTTTAGGAGGTATCCCCCCATTATCTGGTTTTTTTGGAAAACTTTATTTATTTTGGTGTGCATGGAAAGATGGATTATATTTTCTAGTTTTTATAGGGCCTTTCACAAGTATTATTTCCATATATTATTATTTAAAAATAGTTAAATTATTAATTACTTCAGAAAATAAAGAAATTACTTCTTATATACAAACATATACTGGATTTTCTTTTTCCATTTTTTACAAAAATTCAATTGAAATTAGTATAATTATTTGTGTAATTGCCTCTATGTTTTTAGGAATATTTATGAATCCCATTATTAATCTACTCCAAACTAATTTGAATTTAAATAGTTTTACACATATTTAATCTATATTTTTTCTATTATTAAATATTTTTATTCTATTAGTAAAAATTTTAATTTGTTTTTTTTACTTATGCTATATGTATAGCATAAGTAAAAAAAACAAATTAAAATTAGATTTTTTATTTTTACTATTATATAATAATTAATTAAATACAATAGTTTTTTTCTCACAAGCCTTGATGGTGAAATGGTAGACACATAAGACTCAAAATCTTATGCTTTAAAGCGTGGAGGTTCGAGTCCTCTTCAAGGCAGTATTTTTTTAATAATAAAAAAAAAAATCTTATGTTATACTATTTATTTGATATCAATGATTTTATTAAACTAAAAAGAAAATAATATTTATTTTATTTAAAATATTTTTATTAATATTATTAAAATAATAATTATACTGATATAAAAAATATATAAAAAATTAAAAATCAGATGATATTTTTTAGTATTGTAAACTAAACACTAATATAATAAACATATGGAAGTAAACATTCTTGCATTTATTGCTACCGCATTATTCATTTTAATCCCTACAGCTTTTTTATTAATTCTTTATGTACAAACCGTTAGTCAGGGTAATTAATAAATTTTTTTTTTTCAATTATTAAAAACCTTGGATTTATCAAATAATATTGTATTTTTATTTAAATATTCAGTTTTTTACAATATTAAAATTTAAGTTAAAAAAACTAAAAAAATTATATATAATTTTTTTAGTTTTTTTAATTCCATTTATTTATTATTATATGATTCATATAGAATTAGGTCCTAGCACCATAGTAGGAATAGGCCTTATTATAGTAGGTATACTTTCATATGCCCCTCGAATAAGGGAACTTAATGTATCTAGAGGTGTGATTTAGAATGTACTTAAATAAATTATAAAATTTCAATTTATTTATTAATGATAATAAATAGAAAACTTGAAAAAAAAATTTAATTTATCTAAAAAAAAATCTATGGTTAAAATTTAACTTATTTTTCTAACATTCCGCAAACATATTTAAATCTTAAAATTAAAATGGAATTATAATTATATAAAAGAAAAAAATATAAAAAAGAAAAAAAAAGGGTCTGTTATATATTATATAAAGCTTTTATTTAATTACTTTTTTGTTTCTCTAGAAATAAAATAATTTGATCCACGAAATAATAAATGAACCTAAAGATATTATTAAAATATTTGTAACATTAATGTTACAAAGTTACAAATATTTTTTTTAATTAACTAAGTACGAATAAAATAAACCTGTTTTTTTTAAATTATTTTAAATAGGTAAAAGACAATCCAAAAAGTTTTTGTTTAAAATTCTTTTTTTATACTTACATACTTACTTGGATTTAGAGTATTTAAAATTTAAATTTTTTTTATTTAAATACTTAAGCCATAAAGAAATTAACATATCATATATGGTTTTTAGAGAGGGACATGTAATTAGAGAAAAACATTAATCTATCTCAATATTATGATTCTTTTTTTTCATCTATTGGCTTATTATGTGGAGGAATTCTTATTTCCCAAGGTTGGCGCCTAGATCCGATTCTTTTATTATCACAAATACTTTTAAGTGGAACAGCTATTTTTTTTATAGCGGAAAGTTTATATTTACGTAATAATAAGATTAATTTTAGAATTTTTTCTAAAGAAAAAAATAATCCTTTTATTTTAAAAAAAAAAAATTTAAAAGAAAATACAACTTATAAAAAAATGAAATTAAGAAAAAAATTTTATAAAGGATGGGAAAAAATTAATTATACTTTTTTTATTTCTTATACAATTTAAATAGTATAGTTATAGTCTAATTAGTTTAATATTTTTTATTTTTAATATTAAAAATAAAAAATATTAAACTAATTCATTTTTCAATCGGATTTTTTAATTTACTTTATTTTCTCCCTAAACTGGAAGTAAAAAAAAATACGAAAATTATTCTTATACCATCAAAAATAATATTTAGTATATATATTTTTATGAATGTTAAATCTAAATTTTTATTTAATTAATAAATATTCATTTATTTTTTACAGTTTTTTTAATCTCAAACTATATCTTTATTTTATAAATAAATATATATATAACTATTTCTATTAATTATTATTTTTTTTATAATAACACTTGCTTTTTTTTCTCATTTGATTTATTCTTAATATTAGGATTATCTATTAATAATAGATTTAAATAAAAAATAAAGTAATAGGCTATATCAAAATATAGAGCAATACCTTTTTTTATTTAAAATATGACATAATAGATAATCCAAATCTTTTTTATATTTTATTTATATTATTATTAAGGCGACACCCAGATTCGAACTGGGGATAAAGGATTTGCAGTCCTCTGCCTTACCACTTGGCCATATCGCCTTTTTTTCCAAATAAAACTTTTGGTAAAAATTGTATAATTTTTTTTTATTACTATAATTTTTTAATTTATTAATAACAAACTATATTATTATAAAACTTAATTAATTTTTAATCAAGTATCTTTTTTTTTTTAGATTTTAAATAAAAAACATTTAACATAATGAAAAATTGTAATAAAATAAAAACGCTTAACAAAAATATTTTTTTTTATGCAATTAGATATAAAATAAAAATAATTCGATTTGTTATTATAAAACAAACTCTAACACTATTTTAGAGGAAGAAAAAACTACGGAAATTTTTGTACTCCCTGAATTTGGAAAAATACAATTTGAAGGATTTCATCGTTTTATTTATAAAGGTTTAATTGAAGAACCTAGTTATTTTCCTAAAATTAAAGATGCAGATCATGAATTTGAATTCCGATTATTAGATAAAGAATACAAATTGGCAGAACCTTTAATAAAAGAAAGAGATGCTGTATATCAATCAAACACATATTCCTCAGATTTATATGTACCAACTCAATTAGTTCGAAAAAGAAAAACACAAAAACAAACTGTATTTATTGGAAGTATTCCTTTAATGAATTCTCAAGGTACTTTTGTAGTTAATGGTGTCGCAAGAGTAATTATCAATCAAATCTTAAGAAGTCCAGGTATTTATTATAATTCAGAACTAGATCATAACGGAATTTCTATATATACAAGTACAATTATTTCCGATTGGGGAGGAAGATTAAAATTAGAAATTGATAGCAAAACGAGAATTTGGGCTCGTATAAGTAAAAAACGAAAAGTTTCTATTTTAGTTTTATTACTAGCCATGGGTCTAACCATAAAACAGGTTTTGGACAGTGTTTGTTCTCCAAAAATTTTTTTAGACGTTCTAAAGAAAAAGAAGAAAAAAGAACAGCCTCAATCTACTGAGGATGCTATAGTAGAGCTTTATAAACAATTATATTGTATAGGCGGAGATATTGTATTTTCGGAATCTATACGTAAAGAATTACAAAAAAAATTTTTTCAGCAAAGATGTGAATTAGGAAAAATTGGTCGATTAAATTTGAATAAAAAACTTAATCTTAACGTACCTGAAAATGAATATTTTTTATTACCACAAGATATTTTAGCTGCTATAGATTATTTGATAAAAATAAAGTTTGGTATTGGTACACTTGATGATATAGACCATTTAAAAAATCGTCGTATTCGCTCCGTAGCAGATTTATTACAAGATCAATTAAAATTAGCATTAATACGTTTAGAAAATTCAGTACGACAAATTCTGCGTGGAGCGACTAAGCGGAAACGTTTACCTAGTCCTAAAAGTTTAATTACTCCAACTCCATTAATAGCTACTTTTAAAGAATTTTTCGGATCACATCCTCTATCCCAATTTCTGGATCAAACTAATCCATTAACAGAAATAGTTCATAAACGAAGATTAAGTTCTTTAGGTCCTGGAGGATTAACACGACGAACAGCTAGCTTTCAAGTACGAGATATTCATTTTAGTCATTATGGACGTATTTGTCCTATCGAAACATCTGAAGGTATGAATGCCGGACTTATTGCATCATTAGCAATTCATGCAAAAGTAAATCATTGGGGATCTCTAGAAAGTCCTTTTTATAAAATATCTAAAATTTCTAAAGAAGAAAAAGTTATTTATTTATCTGCCGGAGAAGACGAATATTATCGAATAGCTACCGGAAATTGTTTGGCTTTAGATCAAGACACACAAAAAATACAAATAACTCCAGCTCGATATCGACAAGAATTTTTAGCTATTGCTTGGGAACAAATACATCTTCGAAGTATTTATCCTTTACAATATTTTTCTGTTGGTGCTTCGTTAATTCCTTTTTTAGAACATAATGATGCAAATCGTGCTTTAATGGGATCTAATATGCAACGTCAAGCCGTTCCACTTATAAAACTTGAAAAATGTATTGTAGGAACAGGTTTAGAAAGTCAAGCAGCTCCTGATTCTGGAAGTGTTGTTATTGCAAAACAAAGTGGAAAGATTTTATATAGTGATGGTAAAAAAATAAATTTAATTAATATTGATAAAAAAAAAACAACTACATTTTTAACAATATATCAGCGCTCAAATAATAGTACTTGTATGCATCAAAAGATACAAGTTACTCGACAAAACTTTTTGAAAAAGGGACAAATTTTGGCAGATGGTGCAGCAACTTCAAAAGGAGAATTAGCTTTAGGAAAAAATATTTTAGTAGCATATATGCCATGGGAAGGATATAATTTTGAAGACGCAATACTTATTAATGAACGTCTAATATATGAAGATATTTACACATCAATTCATATTGAAAGATATGAAATTAAATCTCGCACTACGAGTCAAGGCCCTGAAAAAATTACTAAAGAAATACCTCATTTAGAGAATAGTGTACTGCGTCATTTAGATAAAAATGGGCTTGTATTATTAGGATCATGGGTAGAAACAGGAGATGTTTCAGTAGGAAAATTAACACCTCAAGAAACAGAAGAATCATTACGTGCTCCAGAAGGAAAACTATTACAAGCTATATTTGGTATTCAAGTAGCTACTGCAAAAGAAACTTGCCTTAAAGTTCCTTCAGGCGGAAAAGGACGAGTTATTGATGTCCGATGGATTTCTAAAAAAGAAAATTCTAGTAATTACGAAAAAATAATACATGTTTATATAGCACAAAAACGAAAAATACAAGTAGGGGATAAAGTAGCTGGAAGACATGGTAATAAAGGTATTATTTCAAAAATTTTACCTAGACAAGATATGCCATATTTACAGGATGGCACACCAGTTGATATGGTATTAAGTCCCTTAGGAGTACCTTCGCGAATGAATGTAGGACAAATTTTTGAATGCTTACTTGGTTTAGCAGGACATTTGTTAAAAAAACATTATCGAATAACCCCTTTTGATGAAAGATATGAACGAGAAGCTTCGAGAAAATTAGTTTTTTCAGAACTTTATAAAGCAAGTATGAAAACAGGAAACCCTTGGTTATTTGAAACTGAAAATCCTGGAAAAAGTCGTTTAATAGATGGAAGAACTGGAGAAATATTTGAACAGTCTGTTACAGTAGGAAAAGCTTATATGCTAAAATTGATTCATCAAGTTGACGATAAAATTCACGCACGCTCTAGTGGACCTTATGCACTTGTTACTCAACAACCTCTTAGAGGAAGATCCAGACGTGGGGGACAAAGAGTAGGAGAAATGGAAGTCTGGGCTTTAGAAGGGTTTGGTGTTGCTTATATTTTACAAGAAATGCTTACTATTAAATCTGATCATATACATGCTCGCTACGAAGTACTTGGTGCTATTATCACAGGAGAGCCAATACCTAAACCTAACACTGCTCCAGAATCTTTTCGATTACTTGTTCGAGAATTACGATCTTTATCCTTAGAATTGGATCATTCCGTTATATTTGAAAAAAACTTAAATATAAATTTTAAAGACGTTTAATAGAAAAAATAAATTTAAATTTTATGATTCATCAAGAAAAATATCAACATCTTCGAATTAGATTAGCTTCTTCTGAACAAATACGCAGTTGGGCTGAAAGAATTTTACCTAATGGAGAACTTGTCGGGCAAGTAACAAAACCATATACTTTACATTATAAAACACATAAACCTGAAAAAGATGGATTATTTTGTGAACGTATTTTTGGTCCCATTAAAAGTGGACTTTGCGCCTGTGGAAAATATCAAACAATTGAGAAATATCCAAAATTTTGTGAACAATGTGGAGTTGAATTTATTGAATCACGTGTTCGCAGATATCGAATGGGCTACATTAAATTAGGTTGTTCCGTAACACATGTATGGTATTTAAAGCGCTTACCTAGTTATATTGCAAATCTCTTAGCTAAACCTCTTAAAGAATTAGAAAGTCTAGTATATTGCGATGTGTGACTTGTTTATTGAACTTAATTATACAGATTTAATTAAAACTGTTATCCGATTTTATTTATTATAAGGATATCGCTAGTTTTGATATGTTTCTTAAAAAAAGTAACATAAAACTCAAAAAAAAAAAATTTTAAAGTACTTGATCTAGGGTTTATATTTCCATATATATATAAATATATAAATATTTATTATTTTTATGTATTTTATATAAATATTTTTCTCCGTTATTTAGAGATTTCGTAAAAAATAATATTTAGTAAAAAAATGATTACTATATTTATTTATAATGGATATTGCAGTTTATTCATCGTATATATACGCTAAATAATATTATACCCATCGAAATAGAACGAAAACCTAAAGGATCATAAAAATAGATATATATAAACAAGAGAATTTCTTATTAATTTTAAAAACATTGGAGGTATTTTTGTAAAAAAATATATCATTTAAAGAAAGTAAGATTACTCAAAAATAAAAATTTAATTAAAATTTATAATAGAACTTGAGTAATAAATAGTAATAAATAGTAATAAATTAATAATAAATTATTAATTTTATATAAAAAAATAAAATTTACATATAAAAAAGGTATAAATATCTATATATTATTATTAATATATTAAAAAAAAATAAATATATATAGGATTTATATTTCTATTATAATAACACTAAAAATTCTATTATTATTAAAATAAATTTAATGCTATTTGAGCCGGATGAAAAAAAATTTTCATGTCCGATTCTTAGGGGGGGAATTAGAAAAAAGAAAAAAACCTATCCCAATCTTTTTCTTGCTAGACCCATTTTAAAAAAACCTATTTTATTAAAATTACGAGGTTTATTTAAATATGAAGATCAATCTTGGAGAGACATATTTCCTCGTTTTTTTTCTTCACGTGGATTTGAAGCATTTCAGATTAGAGAAATAGCTACTGGGGGTGATGCTATTAAAAAACAATTAAGTAATATAGATCTCAAAGTAGTTATAGATTATGCATATTTAGAATGGAAAGAATTGGTGGAACAAAAGTCTACAGGAAATGAATGGGAAGATCGAAAAATTCAAAGAAGAAAAGATCTTTTAGTGAGACGTATAAAATTAGCAAAACAATTCCTTCAAACGGATATAAAACCAGAGTGGATGGTTTTATCTTTTTTACCAGTTCTTCCACCTGAATTACGGCCTATGGTTGAATTAGGCGAAGGCGAATTAATTACTTCTGATCTAAATGAACTATATCGAAGAGTTATTTATCGAAATAATACTCTCATTGATTTTTCGGCTAGAAGCGGCTCTACACCAGGAGGTTTAGTTATTTGCCAGACCAGATTAGTACAAGAAGCTGTAGATGCACCTATCGATAATGGTATTCGTGGACAACCTATGAAAGATAGTCATAATAGACCTTATAAATCTTTTTCCGACGTTATTGAAGGAAAAGAAGGACGCTTTCGTGAAAATTTACTCGGAAAACGAGTTGATTATTCAGGACGATCTGTTATTATAGTCGGTCCGTCTCTTCCATTACACCAATGTGGATTACCACGAGAAATGGCAATAGAATTATTTCAAGCTTTTGTTATTCGAGCTTTAATCGGACAACATCTTGCTCCTAATCTAAGAGCAGCTAAAAGTATGATTCAAAATAAAGAGTCTATTATATGGAAAGTACTTCAAGAAATTATGCAAGGACATCCTATCTTATTAAATAGAGCACCTACTTTACATAGATTAGGCATACAAGCATTTCAACCTATTTTAATAAAAGGTCGCGCTATTCGTTTACATCCATTAGTCTGCGGGGGGTTTAATGCAGATTTCGACGGAGATCAAATGGCTGTTCATATACCATTATCTCTAGAAGCTCAAGCTGAAGCACGATTACTTATGTTTTCCCACACAAACCTTTTGTCTCCTGCCACAGGAGATCCTGTTTCTGTACCAAGTCAAGATATGCTTCTCGGACTTTATATATTAACAATTGAAAATTATCAAGGTATTTATGGCAACAAAAATCATCCTTATAAACATAATAATAAAGTTTTTTTAAATAAAACACCTTATTTTTATAGTTATGATGATGTAATGAAAGCTCAAAAACAACAAAAAATTAAATTACATAGTCCTTTATGGCTTCGATGGGAAACAGAATTACGAATACTTACATCAATAAATCGTGAAAAGCCTATTGAAATTCAATATAACTCTTCTGGTATTTTTTCTAAAATCTATGAACATTACCAACTTAAAAAAAATACAAAAGAAAAAATTATTAATTTTTATATTTGCACAACCGTTGGTCGTGTTATATTTAATCAACAAATAGAAGAAGCTATTCAAGGTACTTTGAAAGCTTTACGGTTTCGAGATAAATCTTTACCAGCAATAATTATATAATATTCATTTTTTTCTACAGATATAAATTTGAAAAAAGTCAGATAAATGGCTTGAATCTATTGGTATATCCTGTTTATGACAATAAAGAGGTTTTTTATTATGGCAGAAACAGCCTTCTATAATAAAGTGATGGATAGAACTGCCATAAAACAGTTTATCAGCAGATTAATTGCTCACTTTGGTATTACATATACAACACATATTCTAGATCAACTTAAAAATATAGGCTTTAAACAAGCCACTCAAGCCGCAATTTCGTTAGGAATTGATGATCTTTTAACAGCACCGTCAAAAAGTTGGTTAATCCAAGATGCAGAACAACAAGGTTATACTTCTGAAAAAAATTATCGTTATGGAAACGTTCATGCAGTAGAAAAATTGCGCCAATTGATTGAAACATGGTATGCAACAAGTGAATATTTAAAACAAGAAATGAATCCTAATTTTCGAATGACAGATCCATTAAATCCAGTACATATGATGTCTTTTTCCGGAGCTCGGGGAAGTACATCACAAGTTCATCAGTTAGTAGGTATGCGAGGTTTAATGTCAGACCCTCAAGGTCAAATTATTGATTTACCCATTCAAAGTAATTTTCGTGAAGGATTATCATTAACAGAATATATTATTTCTTGCTATGGCGCTCGTAAAGGAGTCGTTGATACGGCAGTACGAACATCAGATGCTGGATATCTTACACGTAGATTGGTTGAAGTAGTTCAGCATATTGTAGTGCGAAAAGTGGATTGTGGCACTTTTCAAGGTATTTTTGTAACGCCTTGGCGCGATACTCATAAAAAAAATAATAATCAACAAAAATTAATTGGTCGTATATTAGCAGAAAATATATATATAAATCAAAGATGTATTGCTATTCGTAATCAAGATATTACAATTGATCTAGCTCTTTCGTTAGTATCTATTAAAAAAAAACCAACTTTTATACGTTCTCCTTTAACTTGTAAAAGCATGTTATGGATTTGTCAATTATGCTACGGATGGAGTCTTACTCACGGTAATTTAATAGAATTAGGCGAAGCTGTAGGTATTATTGCAGGACAATCAATTGGAGAACCAGGTACTCAGTTAACATTAAGAACGTCTCATACTGGTGGAGTTTTTACAGGTGATATTGCGGAGCATGTACGAACACCATTTAATGGAATTATTCAATTTGATAGAGATTCAGTTTATCCTACACGTACTCGCCACGGTCATCCTGCATGGATATGTAATAATAATTTATCTGTTATTATTAAAAGTAAAAAAAAATTACATAATTTTATTATTCCATCACAAAGTATGCTTTTAGTTCAAACTAATCAATATGTAGAATCAAAGCAAGTTATTGCAGAAATTCGTGCTAAAATATCTCCTTTTAAAGAAAAAGTTCAAAAACATATTTATTCCAATTTATCTGGAGAAATGCATTGGAGTACCAAAGTTCAACATGCATCTGAATATATACATAGTAATGTTCATCTCTTATGTATGACAGGCCATATCTGGATATTAGCAGGACATTTCGAAAAATTTAATGAATCTTTTTTTATATTCTATCGCAATCAGGATAAATTAGATAAGAAACTTCCGATTGCAAATAAAATTTTGAGTTATTATACAACTCAAGAAAATTGTTTAGATTACTTTTGGAATTTGATTTATTCTAGTATTATTTTATATAGTTATAATTTTTTGAGAAGTAGAAAGAGAAAAAAAAATCTTTTTTTTTTGAATAAAAAATATAGATATGAAAAAAAGCCTATATTTCAATTTATTCTCGAAATACCAAAAAACGGCATCTTAAAAAAAAATGATATTTTTGCTACTTTTAATGATCCTAAATATAGAATAAAAAATTCAGGAATTATAAAATATGGTACTATAAAAGTTGATTTTATTAATAAAAAAGACGATTTTTTTGCAGAGTCAAAAAATAAGAATATTAGATCCAGATATAAAATAATAAAAGAAGGTAATTTTTTCTTTCTTCCTGAAGAAGTATATAATTTAGATCAATCTCTTTTTTCTTCTATTTTGATAAAAAATAATAGTTTCATTAAAGCAGGCACAAAAATAACTTCCACTATTATTAGTAAAGTCACAGGGTTTGTCAAAATAAAAAAAAAAACAAATAACTTTGAAATAAAAATATTACCTGGAAATATATATTATCCTAAAGAAAAACAAAAAAACTTTAAACAAAATGGTATTTTAATACCCCCTGGAGAAAAAATTTTTGAACAATTTCGAGCTAAAAATTGGATTTATCTTGAATGGATTGTACTTTCCAAAGAAAATTCTTTTTTTTTTATTAGACCAACAATAGAATATAAAATAACATCTAATGAAAATTCTTTAAATTTACCAATACCTTTTTTTCTAGATTTCTTAAAAGAACAACAAACAGTTAAAATTCAAACTGTTAAATATATTTTTTACAAAGATGGTGAAGAAGTTGAAATTCTTAATAATACTGAGATCCAACTAATTCAAAGCTGTTTAATATTAAATTGGGAAACAAAAATATTTATAAAAGAAGCTCATATTTCTTTTGTAAAAATACGTATTAATAAAATTATTAGATTCTTTTTCCAAATAAATTTAATAAAATATTTGAGTTTTAATCATAAAGAAAAAGAAAATAACATTATTATTAACTATTTTTTTTATAAAAAAAAATATATTATTGATCAAAATTTTAGTAAAAAAAATGTATTGTTCAATAAAACTTGGGGTATTATTCGTACTCCTTCGAAAAAAAACCAAGAAGAAGGTTCTTTTCTTGTTTTATCTCCATCAAATTTATTTCAAATTGGTTTAGTTGAGAAAATAGAAGAAGATACAAAAGTAGAAAATAATATAGAAAAAAGTTTAATTTATGAACAAAAAAAAATAATTAAAGATTTTAATATAAAAAAAAAAAAAAGTTTTATGAAACAAAATTTTATAGAATTTTTAGGGTTTTTGGGCCATTTACAAAATATTACAAAATTGATTCAACCTTTTTCTCATATAAAATTTAATAATAAATTAACGTCAATTAATTTTTCAATTATTGATAATTTTGAAAAAAAAAAAGAACTAACTGCATGGTATTTTTTAGATGAAAATAAAAAAACTCATAAATTTTTTTTAACTAAAAATAATATTTTTAATTTATTAATTTGGTCTTTTTCTTCATTTTTTTTTAAAAAAAATAAAACTCAATTAATTAATCTTGGAAATTTTATTTGCGATGGCTTTTCTATATCTAAATATCAGCATTTTTGTGAATCTGGTCAAATTATAGCTATTTATGAAGACCTTTCTTCCGTAATTAGATTAGCTAAGCCATATTTAACCACTGGTAAAGCTACAATTCATAATCATTATGGTGAAATTGTGAAAGAAGGAGATACATTAATAACTTTAGTATATGAAAGATTGAAATCGGGAGATATTATTCAAGGGCTTCCTAAAGTTGAGCAGTTACTAGAAGCTCGTCCAATAAATTCAGTTTTTATTAATTTGGAAAAAGGTTTTGAAAATTGGAATAAAGACATGACAAATTTTTTTGGAAGTCTATGGGGTTATTTTTTGAGTTCCCGAATTAGTATGGAACAGAGTCAATTAAATTTGGTTGATCAAATTCAAAAAGTTTACCGATCACAAGGGGTACAAATATCGGATAAGCATATAGAAATTATTGTACGTCAAATGACTTCTAAAGTTATTACTTTAGAAGATGGAATAATTAATGGTTTTTTACCTGGAGAGTTGATTGAATTTACAAGAATAAAAAGAATGAATCGTGCTTTGGAAGAAATTATTCCTTATAAACCTGTATTATTGGGTATAACAAAAGCCTCTCTTAACACTCAAAGTTTTATATCAGAAGCTAGTTTTCAAGAAACTACCCGCGTGTTGGCAAAAGCAGCTTTGCGGGGTCGGATTGATTGGTTAAAAGGTTTGAAAGAAAATGTTATTCTTGGTGGAATAGTTCCTGCAGGTACTGGCTGTCAAGAAGTTATTTGGCAAATAATTTTGGAAAAACAAAAAAATATTTTATTAAAAAAAAAAAAGAAAAAATTATTTGATAATAAAGTAAAAGATATTTTTTTATATAAAAAATTTTCTATTTTTTTTACTTCAGATCAAATTCATAAAAAATTAAAGCAGTAATTTTTTTAAAATAAAAATAAGTAGAAATAAATAAATTCAATTAAATTATCAAAAATTTTTTAGATAATTTATTAAATGAACAAATAAATATCCATTTACGAAAAAATTTAAAAAATGTATTGATTTTAGTCTAAATATAAAAAGAAATTAGACTTTTTTATAAAAAAAAAATGAAACAAAAACATTGGAATATTAATTTAGAAGAAATGATGGAAGCAGGCGTACATTTTGGTCATCAGGCTCGAAAATGGAATCCTAAAATGGCTTCTTATATTTTTACAGAACGAAAAGGTATTCATATTTTAAATCTTACTCAAACAGCTCGTTTTTTATCAGAAGCTTGCGATTTAGTGGCTAATGCCTCAAGTAAAGGCAAACAGTTTTTAATTGTAGGTACAAAATATCAAGCAGCTGATTTAGTAGCATCAGCTTCTATAAAAGCTCGATGTCATTATGTAAATCAAAAGTGGCTTGGCGGTATGTTAACTAATTGGTCAACTATAGAAAAACGTCTTCAAAGATTTAAGGATTTAGAAAATAAAGAAAAAACAGGAGTATTTCATAAACTTCCAAAAAAAGAAGCGGCAAATTTAAAGAGACAATTAACTCAACTTCAAAAATATTTAAATGGAATTAAATATATGACAAGTTTACCGGATATTGTAATAATAATAGACCAACAAAAAGAAATCACCGCTATTCAAGAATGTAGAACTTTAGGTATTCCAACAATTTGTTTAGTTGATACAGATTGTGATCCGGATCTTACAGATATACCAATTCCAGCAAATGATGATGCTCGAGCGTCTATTCGATGGATTTTAAATAAATTAAAATTAGCTATTATTGCAGGTCGTTGTAATTCCACAACAATCGAATAATTATTTTAGCAAAAGACCATTTTTTTATTTTATTATTCATTACTATTTTAAAACTTAAAAATATATTACAATAAAAATAAATATTTTATTGTAATAAATATGTTATAACATAATCAAAAGGTTTAGAACAATAAGACATTTAAATACTAGAATTGTTTATAAAATTCATTTCTATTTTTCATAGTTAATCTTTAGAAGGGGTAATATGCATACTGCACAATTTTCCATTAGCACACTTAATAATTTATATGAAATATCTGGTGTGGAAGTAGGTCAACACTTCTATTGGCAAATAGGCAGTTTTCAAGTTCACGCACAAGTACTTATAACTTCCTGGATTGTTATTTCTATTTTATTAAGTTTAGCTATTTTCGCAACGCGCGATTTACAAACTATTCCAACCAGTGGTCAAAATTTTGTCGAATATGTTTTAGAATTTATTCGAGATTTGACTAGAACTCAAATAGGAGAAGAAGAATATCGACCTTGGGTACCTTTTATAGGAACTATGTTTTTATCTATTTTCGTTTCAAATTGGTCAGGCGCGCTTCTTCCTTGGAGAGTTTTTGAACTACCTCATGGAGAATTAGCTGCACCTACAAATGATATTAATACAACTGTTGCGTTAGCTTTATTAACCTCAGTAGCTTATTTTTACGCAGGTCTTCATAAAAAAGGTTTAAATTATTTTGGTAAATATATTCAACCAACCCCAGTACTTTTACCAATAAATATTTTAGAAGATTTTACAAAACCTTTATCGCTAAGTTTTCGACTTTTTGGAAATATATTAGCTGATGAGTTAGTAGTTGCTGTTCTTATTTCTTTAGTACCTTTGGTTATTCCTATACCTATGATGTTTTTAGGATTATTTACAAGTGCTATTCAAGCTTTAATATTTGCAACCTTAGCCGCAGCTTATATAGGGGAATCATTGGAAGGTCATCATTAAATTCCAGAAAATCAAAATAATAAATATACATGTAGATATATTATAAATGTAATTATTTTTAAATAAAGAAAATAAATTAATTAATTTTAAATTTCAATTTTACATTGTAAATCCGATAATAAATTTTATGGGGTATAATAGTAAAAATAAATTTAATAATTAATAAAATTTATTTTATATTTTAATTAAAAAATCTTTTTTAATTATTATTAAATTTCATTCAATAAAATTTAAATTTTTAAATAAAAAAAAATTTAAACGCTCAAAACAAAAACTTTAATTTATTTTTTTTTAGTGATACTATCACTTTATTAAGAGACATCTTGAGTTAGTGACTGCTTAACTTAATTTCTTTTTAATAAAAATATAAGTAAATAAGTAAGCAATAGAGAATAGGTTTTTTTATATGGACCTTTTCTTAATTTTGTTGGAGGATATTATAATGAACCCCTTAATTTCTGCTGCGTCTGTTATTGCTGCTGGATTAGCTGTAGGTTTAGCTTCCATTGGACCTGGGATTGGTCAAGGCACTGCTGCTGGCCAAGCAGTAGAAGGGATTGCTAGACAACCCGAAGCAGAAGGTAAAATTCGAGGCACATTGTTATTAAGCTCAGCTTCTATGGAAGCTTCAACTATTTATGGTTTAGTTGTAGCTTTGGCACTTTCATTCGCAAATCCTTTCGTCTAAATTAAATTGTCTTAAAATTTTATACTTTTTTATTTAAATAGTTTTTTTAAGAACTAAAATGATTACCCATTTTAGTTCTTAAAAAAAAAACAATTTAATATTTAATTTAATATTTAAATTAAACAAAATTTATATTTATTTTTTGAAAAAAAAGTTTTATAATTTTTGTTTTTATATAAAGCAAATAAACTATTTTTCAATTATATTGCTAATTAGACTTAAAACTAAATAAATTAGTCTCTGTCTATAACTAAAAATTCAAGTTATTTTGAGTAAAAAACTCTGTAAAACTTAGATAACCTATTAATGGGAGAGAGAATATGCAAAATATTATTAATTTAGTTATTTCTTCAGGTTATTGGCCTATTGCCGGTAATTTTGGTCTAAATACAAATCTTTTAGAAACAAATTTAATTAATTTAAGTGTAGTGCTTGGTTTATTAGTTTACTTTGGAAAGGGAGTGTGTGCGGGTTAATTATTTGAATAAAACTGCTGGAATAATCCAGTTACACTTCAAAATAAAAAAGTGTAGAATTCCGACGAATTACTTCTAAAAAAAATTTAGAACAACTATAGCATTTCGTAAAATTAGTAATTTTTTATTTCTTACTATTACTTTATTCGGAAATATTAAGAAAATGGTTAAAGCTAAAAAGCTTAAAGTCTAAGCGCCATTGGGGTTTTTCTTTCCCCCCCAATATTTTATATATAAAAAATATAAAAATATATAATATAAAAACTTATTTAGAGACTAATTTCATATATAACACTCATATCAAACTAATTCTTGAATTTAATTTATTAAATAAATTATTATTATCTCTAAAAACTAACCAGTTTTGGTTTTTTATGCTAAATTGACAACCTAAAAAAAATATAATATTAAGTTATTCAAAAAAATAATCTTGCTGACAAATAAAATATTTTTTGTCAGAAGAGTCCTTAAATTTTTTTTATAATAAAAAAAATATACAAAATTTTTGCAAATTATTTTGTAAAAAAATTAAGAAAGTAACAGGGGCAGGCTTAGTTTTCCAATTAAGCGAGAAAGCCGAATGAATTGAAAAATTCATGTTCGGTTTGGGAAGAGGTTTAGAATTCATTAAAAATTTCGATAAAGAATCTACTTTCATTAAACAATTTATTAAGTAATCGTAAACAGACTATCTTGAATACAATTAATGACGCGGAAAAACGATATAATGAAGCAACTGATAAACTTAATAAAGCTCGAACCCGTTTGGAACGAGCAAAAATAAAAGCAGATGAAATTCGTGTAAATGGTCTTTCTCAAATAGAAAGAGAAAAAAGAGAATTAGTAAATGCTGCTGATGAAGATTCAAAACGATTAGAAGATTCAAAAAATGCTACTATTCGTTTTGAAGAACAAAGAGCAATTGAGCAAGTTAGACAACAAGTTTCACGTCTTGCATTAGAAAGAGCGTTAGAAGCGTTAAATAAACGTTTAAATAACGAGTTACACTCACGCGTAATTGATTATCATATTGGCCTACTTAGAGCCATGGAAAGCACAACTAATTAGCTTTCATTAGTTTTATTTTTCAGAAAATTATTAACGAACGCTAATGGTAAATATTCGACCTGACGAAATTAGCAGTATTATCCGTAAACAAATAGAAGATTATAGTCAAGAGATAAAAGTAGTAAATGTGGGCACTGTACTTCAAGTAGGAGATGGTATTGCACGTATTTATGGTCTTGATAAAGTAATGGCTGGTGAGTTAGTTGAATCTGAAGACCGTAGTATCGGAATTGCTTTGAATTTAGAATCAGATAATGTTGGAGTTGTATTAATGGGTGATGGCTTAACTATTCAAGAAGGTAGCTCTGTAAAAGCAACAGGAAAGATTGCTCAAATACCTGTAAGTGACGCTTACTTAGGTAGGGTTGTAAATGCTTTAGCTCAACCTATTGATGGTAAAGGTCAAATATCAGCTTCCGAATTTAGATTAATAGAATCTTCAGCTCCTGGTATTATTTCAAGACGCTCTGTATATGAACCTATGCAAACAGGTCTTATTGCTATTGATTCTATGATTCCTATTGGGCGCGGCCAACGTGAATTGATTATTGGAGATCGACAAACTGGTAAAACCGCAGTAGCTACAGATACTATTTTAAATCAAAAAGGTCAAAATGTAATATGTGTTTATGTGGCGATCGGACAAAAAGCATCTTCGGTAGCACAAGTAGTTAATACTTTTGAAGAACGTGGTGCTTTAGAATATACAATTGTAGTAGCTGAAGCAGCAAATTCTCCTGCTACCTTACAGTATCTCGCTCCTTATACAGGAGCTGCTTTAGCAGAATATTTTATGTATCGTAAACAACATACGTTAATAATTTATGATGATCTTTCGAAACAAGCACAAGCTTATAGACAGATGTCTCTTTTATTGAGACGACCACCAGGTCGTGAAGCATATCCAGGCGATGTTTTTTATTTACATTCTCGCCTTTTAGAAAGAGCAGCTAAATTAAGTTCACAATTAGGTGAAGGAAGTATGACTGCCTTACCTATAGTAGAAACTCAAGCAGGGGATGTTTCAGCTTATATTCCTACGAATGTTATTTCTATTACTGATGGACAAATATTTTTATCAGCAGATTTATTTAATGCAGGAATTCGTCCTGCAATTAATGTAGGTATTTCCGTATCTAGAGTAGGATCGGCTGCTCAAATCAAAGCTATGAAACAAGTAGCTGGTAAATTAAAACTAGAACTAGCTCAATTTGCAGAATTAGAAGCCTTTGCACAATTTGCATCTGATCTCGATAAAGCGACTCAAAACCAATTAGCGAGAGGTCAAAGATTACGCGAATTACTTAAACAATCTCAGTCATCTCCTTTAACTGTGGAAGAACAAGTAGCAACTATTTATACTGGAGTAAACGGATATTTAGATGTATCAGAAGTCGATCAAGTAAAGAAATTTCTTGTTCAATTACGTGAATATTTAATTACTAATAAACCCCAATTTGTGGAAATTGTACGCTCTACTAAAATTTTCACAGAACAAGCTGAAAATATTTTAAAAGAAGCTATTAAAGAACATACGGAGCTTTTTTTACTTCAATAAGACAAATAAAAATTTAAGTATTTTTTAGTAAAAAGAAAAAAACCGAAAATAGAAAAAAAATTTCAGCTTTTTTCTTCTTACTAAAAAAACTTAAAAGGCAAATATTTTAAGATACAAAAAATAACAAAAGATTACGTCCAATAGGATTCGAACCTATACCGGAGGTTTAGAAGACCTCTGTCCTATCCATTAAACGATGGACGCTAATTGTACTTCTAATTTCAGAAAACTATAAGAAATGAATAATTCACTATTTTATAAAAATAGTGAATTATTCATTTCTTATAAAGGGAATAAAGGCGGGTAGTGGGAATCGAACCCACATCATTAGCTTGGAAGGCTAAGGGTTAGAGTCGGCGCTTTCATTTAATTATCGCCTCTATTTCAAAACCGAACATGAAATTTTAATATCATACGGCTCCTTTATGAATTAGAAAAAATTTCTTCTATTCTATTTTGCATTCGAATAGATCCATACCATCTATGTTAGTTTTTTCATTATTTTCATCAGATAACTTCATAGATGATCCTTTTACAAACTTTGAATAAGAAAATTTATAATTACTTCGTTCTTTATTTCTATTAAAATAAATCATTAGGAAAATATTTTTTACCAAGCTTCAATAAAAATTTTAATAAATTTAGTAAACTAAACTTATTTTCTTAGAGCTAAATTGCTTTAATTTTTTTTTTTTTAATTAAAGATTCAGTTACGAAAAAAAATATTTTGGATTTCTATCCATAGATTTTCAGCTGAAAAAATTATAATTTCAAAAAAATTCCGTTTTGCTTTTTTTATTTTTGTCATTGTAGGAATTTTGCTTTTCTATTTTAGGAAAGATCTTAAATCTTTTTAGAAATAAAGTTATTGGTCAAAAATTTAAAATAAATTTAAAGACCCCTTAACTATGTTTAAGTTAATTGTAGAACGAATCACACTTTTACCACTAAACTATACCCGCTATGAAAATATTATAGCATAATTTTTTTTTTGTTCAAAATTTTTTACTTTTAATATTTTTTGACTTAAACTCCATCTCCGGAGATTCAATACTTAAATAAAAATTATTTCATTTCCGGAGATGGCTTTTAAATTCATAAATTGCCTTTTCGTGCCGCTAATAAAGCAATTACTAAAGGACCTGAACCAACTATTAAAGCCAAAGCAGTAAGCTGTGCAATAACCTCTAAATTCATTTTAGTTTAACCTCTCTGTTTTCAATTTGATTCTATGAAATTAAGAAAAAATTTTAAATTATTAAAAAAAAGATATCTATAGCAATATAGAATTAAGATCAGTACAATAATAAAAACCTATTAATTCAAAATTTTTAATAATTTATTATTAAAACTTTGAATTAATTTGTTGTTTATATTATAGATTTTCAGGAGAGAAAAAATGACATCAATTTCAGACAGTCAAATTATTGTAGCTCTTGTCAGTGCTTTTATAACAGGTATTTTGGCTTTAAGATTAGCTAAAAACTTGTATCAATAAATTGATTAATTTTTTATTTATTTACAAATACAAAAAAGGTAGCCTGGTCAGTAACAGTATCTGGCTAGGCTCAAATAAAATAAAAAACCTAATTAAATTTTTATATTAATAAATTATTTTATAATTTTATTTACTGAAATAAAATTTTATATTTTAGAAATATATATAAAAAACTAAAATAATATAAATAATCTAATATTATTATTATTGTCTAGACTTCCACTTCTACAGCATGTTATTATTTCTTGACTGGAGAGATGGCCGAGTGGTTTAAAGCGATGGATTGCTAATCCGTTGTACATTTTTTTTGTACCGAGGGTTCGAATCCCTCTCTCTCCTTCAACTAACAAATAAATTTTTTTTTAATTAGAAAAATTTATTTTTATTTTTTTATTTATTTCTTCATTTGATAACATGTTATATATAAAAAAATTATTCTTTACGTCCCGGATTACGACCAGGATCATTTGATAAGAATCCAAAAACAAAAAGAGAAACAAAAAAAATAATTACTGTATAAACGAAAAGCTTAAGAGTAAGCATAATGTAATCTCCGGGATCATTACTAGAAATAGAATAGAATAAATTAAAATAAAATAAAAAAACAAATTTTTATTTTTATAATTTTTTTTTATTATTTAAATCAAAATTATGGAGAAAGGAGGATTTGAACCTCCGTTAACATAAAATAAAATAAGGCTACAATAATTTTAAAATGGGTGCAATTAACCGCTCTGCCATTTCTCCAATAAATACAAAATAAGTCTAAAAAAACGAATTAAATTATTGAATAAATTTTGAATCAATTAATTTACTAAAATCAATTAAACTTTTTTAACTCAATTATAATCAATAATTAATAATTAATAAATCATTAAAAAGTGATATTAACATATTATATATTTATATAAAAAATCATAAACAAATATATATATAAGAAAAAATATTTCTATAGATCTATTATCTATTATACGTATATAAGGCGAAAGTGAAAAAAAATCACCTTCGCCTTTTAAATTAGAATAAAAAATAATTAAAAAAAAAATTTAAATAAAGAATTTTAAATTATGTTAGTAAAAAAAAATTATCTAAAACTTACAGAAGCTTGCCAAACAAAAGCTAATAGGAAAAAAAATACAGGAATAATCGGCATTATATCTACGATTGGATCAAAAATAGCATAAGCTTCAGGTAATTTAGCTAAAATGATACCATTTAAATGAAACGCGTTATCTAGATAAATATTAAACATAGCTAGCATTTATGTTCTCCAATAAAAATTATTATAATGATTTAATAAAAAATGAAAATTTTTTCATTAGTTAATAAAAAAAGCTCTTCGGTATATCTTACTATAGGTTTTATTAGTGTCAAAGAGGTTATATATTTTTAATAATAGTTGTTTCATCTTTTAATTTATAGTTTATTTTTTCCTAAAATCAAATAACTTTATTTGATAATGAAAATAGAAATAAAACAATTGACAAAATATCAATATAAGTATTTACTAATATTGTCTATTTATGGGGCGTCGCCAAGTGGTAAGGCAGCAGGTTTTGATCCTGTTACTCGGAGGTTCGAATCCTTCCGTCCCAGATTTATTATTTTCAATAACGAAATAAAAAGTTTAAAATAAAATATTAAAAAATTATTTTTATTATTAATAATTCATAATATATTGTATTAGAAATACCATATTATGACAATTACATAAATATGGCAAGGGATATTCCTATAGTGTACAATAAAAAAGATCACATTATTATTTATTGAAAGTTATAAAGAGATTATATTTATGAAATTAGCTTATTGGATGTATGCTGGACCTGCTCATATTGGAACTCTCCGTGTAGCCAGTTCTTCCAAAAATGTTCATGCTATTATGCATGCTCCTTTAGGAGACGATTACTTTAATGTAATGCGTTCAATGTTAGAAAGAGAAAGAGATTTTACTCCTGTAACAACTAGTATAGTGGATCGTCATGTATTAGCACGTGGATCTCAAGAAAAAGTTGTTGATAATATAACTAGAAAAGATAAAGAAGAACGCCCAGATTTAATTGTCTTAACACCAACATGTACTTCTAGTATTTTACAAGAAGATTTACAAAACTTTGTTGATAGAGCTTCTATCACATCAAATTCAGATGTTATTCTGGCTGATGTAAATCATTATAGAGTTAATGAGCTTCAAGCCGCAGATAGAACTTTAGAACAAGTAGTTCGGTATTATTTAGAAAAGGCCCGCAGACAAGGAACCTTGGATCAATCTATAACAAAAGAACCTTCAGCAAATATTATTGGAATTTTTACACTAGGTTTTCATAATCAACACGATTGTCGTGAATTAAAGCGTTTATTACAAGACTTGAATATTAAAGTTAATAAAGTAATTCCTGAAGGAGGTTCTGTAAAAGATCTTCAAGATTTACCAAAAGCTTGGTTTAATTTAGTTCCATATCGTGAAATAGGTTTAATGACAGCCATTTATTTAGAAAAAACTTTTGGAATACCTTATATATCTATCACACCAATGGGAATTGTAGATACAGCTGAATGTATTCGACAAATCGAAAAACATGTTAATAATTTAGTTTCTAATAAAAAATTTAATTATGAACCTTATATTGATCAGCAAACAAGCTTTGTTTCTCAAGCAGCTTGGTTTTCACGCTCTATAGATTGTCAAAATTTAACAGGAAAAAAAGCGGTTGTTTTTGGTGATGCAACTCATGCTGCTTCAATAACCAGGATCCTTGCTAGAGAAATGGGAATTCGTGTCAGTTGTACGGGTACTTATTGTAAACACGATGCAGAATGGTTTAAAGAGCAAGTTCAAGGATTTTGTGATGAAATATTGATTACAGATGATCATACTAAAGTAGGCGATATGATTGCTCGAATAGAGCCATCTGCAATATTTGGCACTCAAATGGAACGTCATATTGGTAAACGTCTTGATATTCCCTGTGGAGTTATTTCTTCACCAGTTCATATTCAAAATTTTCCATTAGGATATCGTCCTTTTTTAGGTTATGAAGGTACTAATCAAATTGCTGATTTAGTTTATAATTCGTTTACTTTAGGTATGGAAGATCATCTTTTAGAAATATTTGGTGGTCATGATACGAAAGAAGTAATTACGAAATCACTATCAACAGATACTGATCTAACTTGGAATCACGAAAGTCAACTAGAATTAAATAAAATACCTGGATTTGTTAGAGGTAAAATTAAAAGAAATACTGAGAAATTCGCGCGTCAAAATAATATTACCAATATTACTATTGAAATAATGTATGCAGCCAAAGAAGCTTTAAGTGCTTAAAAGTTTTTTAAATTAATTTTATATTTCAAGAAGTATTTTTTAATATTTTTAAAAGTAATAAAAAAAAATATATATATTTTTTTTTATAAACATTTTCATGAAAAAAAAATATATATTATATAAAAGCGAGGTTTAAATTTTATTTTAGATGGCTAAAATAAAATTTAAAACTGTTAATAAAAAAAAGCAAAGATATTTGAACAAATTTAATTTAAAATTGTAGGAAAAGTTTATGAATCCCATTTTTTGTTTTATTCAGTTATTGTTTTATTATCCATTTTTTTTCTTTTCATTATATATTTATTTAGTCTTTTTTATTCCAATAAAAAATACAATTAATATTGTCAACATATTTAGTTTTTTTTCAAATTCTATTAAAAATAAATTTGATTTTTATAGAAAATAATTTAAAAACTTCAAGCTTTTTTCCTTTTACTTTAAAATTGAAAGTAAAAAAAAAAAGCTTGAAGTTTTAATGAAAAAAAAATTAAATTAAATAATTTAAACAAAAAATTTATATCTTTTTTCTATACAGCATTGACAAAAATAATTTACTAACATATAATCATGTTGATATTTCTTAATATTTCTTGATTATATTAAAAATTTATATAACTTTATTTAAATTAAAAAAAGGTATAAAGTTATTTAATATTTCTAATCTTTTCAAAAAATTTTCTTTAAGAAGTACTTTTTTCACAAAAACAAAAACTAAGGGTTGCTAACTCAATGGTAGAGTACTCGGCTTTTAAGTGCGACTAAGGAATTTTATACATTTAGATGAAATACAAAATTCATCCAAACCATTGATAAAGGTTTGTAAGACTACGACTAATCTCAAAAAGAAATTTGCCAGAAAAAATAGCATGTCGTTTTTTTTTTATTTTATATGCTCAAGTTGATAAAATTAATGGATAAAGCTAAATTGCTTGAATCAAAAGTAAAACCAGAAGAACGAGCTTCTATTCAAGAGAATCTATTTTGAATTCTTTTTATTAATTAGAAAGTTAAAATAAAATTAATAATCAATATAAAAGAGGTTTGGCCTTTTATTAAAATATGAGGCTATTTTTACTAAAAATGAATCCTAATATTTAAAAAATGTAAATAAATCACCAGTTTGCTGACTAAATTAAAGCAAAATTTTAAGTCAGGAGAGCAATCAAAAAAATTTAATAATTTTTACTAATAACTAATAAATTCAATTAGTTTTTTTTTATAAAATTGTTTAATTCTATTCTAATAGATTGCACTATGTATCATTTTATATTCTAAGAGGTTGTTCAGATGAGAAGCATAGCAGAAATTTTGTACGAAATAGAAAAACTAGATAAAAAGAAAAATAAACTTGTATGGCAACAGCGTTTTTTATACCCACTCTTATTTCAAGACGATCTTTATGCAATTGCTTATAACTATTCTCTTAATAGAATAAAGTTAAAAAAAGTAGAAAATTCTAATTTAGGTGAATTTTTTAGTTTTTTAACATTAAAACGTTTAATTAATAGAATGCGCCTAGAAAATAATAAGAACAAATTAAAGAAAGATTATAATAAAAATTTTGATCTTAATTATAATAACCATTTTTATTTGAAAATAATTCGAGAAGGTTTTGCGATAATTTTCGAAATTTTTTTTTGTGTACAATTAGAAAAAACTTTTATAAAAGAATTTAACCAATGGACTAATTATCAATCTATTCACTCTGTATTTCCTTTTATAGAAGATAATTTTTTACATTCTAATTACATTTTAAATACAAAAATACCTCATTTTTTTCATCCAGAACTTCTAATCCGAATTCTTCGTCGACGGATACAAGATACTTCTTTTTTTCATTCATTACGATTAATATTTTATAAAAATAACAAGTTAATTACTTTTAATACAAATTCTTTTTTTTCTCAAAAAGAAAGCAGTAGATTATCAATATTTTTATGGCATTATTATATTCGTGAACTAGAAGTTTTTTTAATTAATCAGTGGAAATTCTTAAATTGTTTTAAATCTTTATCATATTTAACTTTATTAGATAAAACAGATTGTATGAAAAAAATGAAGCATATTATTAATAATTCTTTATGGATGAAATTACAAATTTTTTTTTATAAAAAAAAAATGTCTTTTCATTATGTAAGATATGATAATAATTATATTATCGCAATAAGAAGTTCGAATTATTTAGCAGAAAAATGGAGTTTTTTTCTTTATAAATTTTGGCATTATTATTTTTACTATTTATTTAAACCTTCTAGAATAAACGTAAAAAAAATTTCTAAAAGCTATTTTTCTTTTTTAGGTTATTTTTTTGGTATTCAAATAAAAAAAGTTTTAATTTCAATTAAAAGAATAGATAATTTAAAAAAAGTATATATTATAAAAAAAGAACTTTATTCTATTACTTTAATATCATCTTTAATTGAATTGTTAGCTAAAGAAAAATTTTGTGATACTTTAGGACATCCAATAAGTAAATTAGCTTGGACTACTTTAACAGATGACGAAATTTTTAATCGTTTTGATCAAATTTGGAAAAATTTTTTTTATTACTATAGCGGATGCAAAAATAAAAAAAACTTATATCAAGTACAATATATACTTCGATTTTCTTGTGCTAAAACATTAGCTTGCAAACATAAAAGCACTATACGTTATGTTTGGAAAAAGCATGGTTCAAATTTTTTTGCAAAATCTTTTTTTTTTAAAAAACAAGAACTAATTAATTTAAAATTTCTTAAATTATATCCTTCTATAAAAAAAATCTGGTATCTTGATATTCTTCAAATAAATTATTTAGCAAAATTATTACAAGAAAAAAATACTAATAGTAAATAAAATAATTCAAATTAATCAAATTAACTATTTGATAAAATTATTAATTTAATAATAATTAAAAAGTTACTCATAAAATTCTCGGATAGAATGACTACATAGAGAAAGCCGTGTGCGATAAAAATTGCAAGCACGGTTTGGGAAGAGGTGTTTTTATTTTTATTTAAAGAAATTAAATTCATCCACTTTCATCCGACGAGTTCCGGGTTCGAGCCCCGGGCAACCCATTTTAGTTTAGTCCAAATGAATAATTTTATATATAAATTATTATCTATTATCCAATATTATTTTTATAAAGAGATAATTTATGTGAGTACAAAAAAATTTGATCTAATTAATCTTTTTTTATAAATAAAAAAAAAAGATTTTCATTTTAAAGAAGAGTTGACATAGTAATACATTTTGTGTAATACTATAAGTTAACAAGTTTATATACTTGGGTAACTTATTATTATTATTTTATAAACCAAGTTTTACCATGACCGCAACTTTAGAAAGACGCGAAAGCGCAAGCCTATGGGGTCGCTTCTGCGATTGGGTTACCAGCACTGAAAACCGCCTTTACATCGGATGGTTCGGTGTCGTAATGATCCCTACTCTATTAACTGCAACCTCTGTATTCATTATTGCTTTCATCGCAGCTCCTCCTGTAGATATTGATGGTATTCGTGAGCCTGTTTCTGGTTCTCTTCTTTACGGAAACAACATAATCTCTGGTGCTATTATTCCTACTTCTGCAGCTATCGGTTTGCATTTCTACCCAATTTGGGAAGCTGCTTCCGTTGATGAATGGCTATACAATGGTGGTCCTTATGAACTAATCGTTCTTCACTTCTTACTTGGTGTAGCTTGCTACATGGGTCGTGAATGGGAACTTAGCTTCCGTTTAGGTATGCGTCCTTGGATTGCTGTTGCATATTCAGCTCCTGTTGCGGCTGCTACTGCTGTTTTCTTGATCTACCCTATTGGTCAAGGAAGCTTCTCTGACGGTATGCCTTTAGGAATCTCTGGTACTTTCAACTTTATGATTGTGTTCCAAGCTGAACATAATATCCTTATGCACCCATTCCACATGCTTGGTGTAGCTGGCGTATTCGGCGGCTCTCTATTTAGTGCTATGCATGGTTCCTTGGTAACTTCAAGTTTAATCCGAGAAACTACTGAGAATGAGTCTGCTAATGCAGGTTACAAGTTTGGTCAAGAGGAAGAAACTTACAACATCGTAGCTGCTCACGGTTACTTTGGTAGACTTATTTTCCAATATGCTAGCTTTAACAACTCTCGTTCTTTACACTTCTTTTTAGCTGCTTGGCCTGTAGTAGGTATCTGGTTTACTGCATTAGGTATCAGCACAATGGCTTTCAACCTAAATGGTTTTAACTTTAACCAATCTGTTGTTGACAGCCAAGGCCGTGTAATTAACACTTGGGCTGACATCATCAACCGTGCTAACCTTGGTATGGAAGTTATGCATGAACGTAATGCTCACAACTTCCCTCTAGATTTAGCTTCTGTTGAAGCTCCTTCTGTAAATAGTTAATATTTTAGTTATAAATTTATTATATAAATTTATATAAATAGGATAACAACTTGAAAATAATGACCTTAGGGATTTATTTCCTAAGGTCATTATTTTTTTTATTTATTAAAAATAAATGAATTAAAAAAAAGGCGGACGTGGCCAAGTGGATTAAGGCAGTGGATTGTGGATCCACCACGCGCGGGTTCAATTCCCGTCGTTCGCCCATTAGAAACGAAATAAAACTAAATAAAGTTCTATTATCATATAAAAAAGAATTTAATAATAAAAATTTTAATTTAATTTTTATTAGTTGACGAAACCTTTTGTTTATGTCATCATAAATAAAATAACATAAATATATTAAATAAAATGATAAACATTAAAAACTTTTAAATTTTAATTTTAGTTAGAATACTAGCTAATTTTTTTTTATAAATAGAAAGAATTACCAATGTTTAAAAACATTTAGTATTTTTATATAAGATAAAAATAGCGAAAAAACTTAAAAATTTAAGGTTATTTAATTAAAGTTTCCATATAAAAAAATCTAGTTATTATAAAGTTTTATCTAACTGCTGTAAAAAAAAAATGAAACAAAAATTATCAAAAAACAAATACTTATATAGAAGATTAAAATTGGAAGAAATAAAAAACCCTCAATATTTTTTTGAGATATGGACAGAATCAAATTTAGTTAAATTTTTAATTAGACTTTTTTTTAATAAAGAAAATTTAATTAAAATTTTTGACTTTCGAATTATTATTTCATTAATCTTACGTGATTTAAATAATTCAAAAAATAACAAAAGCTTAATATTAAATACTTTTTTATTTTTTTTATTATCCATTTTTTTATATCGTTTAAGTAATAAAGCTATTATTGACAAAAAGTATTTAAATTTATTTAAAATAGTTTATGGACATATAAATTATTATGAATATAAAGAAAAAGATTTAAAGGAAACCTGTAATAAAAAAGAAATTTCGACTTTAAAGTTAAAGCCTGAGTTTCTTTCTAAAAATTTTGATTTAAAAAAAAAGAAACAATATTCGGTTATTAAAGCAAATTTAAAGAAAAAACTCTATGTTCTACCTGAATACAATGAAAATTTAATTAAAAATTCAGAATGGTGGAAATTTTGGATTATAAAAGAAATTCTACCTAGTTGGAAAATATCTTCTAATTCTATAAAAAAAATTGAAAATTTATTAAAAAAAAAAAATACAAATGATTTAAAACATTTTTTTAAATTTTATATAACTAATATACTTTGTCAAAATTATAATTGGGAAAAAAAATTTAATTCTATTTTTTTTGAAAATTTAAAAAAAAATAAAAAATTAAGATCAAGTAAAAATGAAAAAATATTAGAAGATACTTTAATTATTAAAATATTTTCTGCTTTTTGTGAAAAATTAATTTTTGAAATCGAAAATCCTTTAAAATTAAATAGTTTTAATTCAATAATCGAATTTGACAACACTAATTATAATACTAAATTATTTTTTTCTATTCCAACATATCATAATCATAAAAAAAAAATAAATCCTGAACAATTTTATTTAGTAAAAAAAAATATAATTCAAAATTTAAAATTTTTGGGTGAAGCAGATCCAATTATCGCAAAATGTTATATTTTAATAAAACAAAAAAAATGGTCTTTTTTTAATAATTATACTGAATTTTATATCTGGCAATTATATAAAAAAAGTTTATTTAAATACAAAAATGATTTAAATAAAGTTAATATTAATAAAAAGAAATTATATATAAGATTATTTAAATCAAAATTTTTATATAGTGAAAAAAAAAATTTAAGATCAGATAAAAGTTTATCAGAAATTTCATATCAAATATCAAAATATATTTTATATAAGCTAAAAAACTCTAATAAGTTAATAAATAATTATAAAATAATTGATCAAAATTTTGAATTAGAAAAAGGAGAGAAACTTAAAATAAAAAAAAGTTTAAATTTAGTTAAAACTAGTTTTGCTGAATCAAACAAAAATTTTTTAAAATCGCTTTTAGATACAGAAACTTTAAATAACAAAAACGGTAAACAAAATATTACTTCAACAATTTGGGATATATTTTTTTTTAATCAAAATAAGAAAAACATAATAAAATCAAATTTATTTTTGAGTCCTTTTTTCAAAAATTATTTAATATTATGGATAAAATTTTTATTTATAGAAAATGAAAAATATACTACAAATACATTTTTTTTTAAAAATAAAAAAATTTCAAAAGTGAATTCTAAGTTTTTTTCAAATATTTTATCTCTAGATGAATTAAGTATCGCTTTTTCTACTACTAAAAACTATAAGAACAAATTTAGAGTAGTTAAAAAAAAAAAAAATAAATTTTTTAGCCATTTTATAAAATCAGATAATTATAGATTAATTTTATTATGGAAAATTAAAAAAAATCATAAAATTTTTAATAATTTTATTTTTTTAGATTATGCTTATAAAATTATTTTAAAAAAAAAAAATAATGTAAAAAAATTAGTTTTATTACTCAATTCCAAACCCTCTAAAAATATTTTTTATTTATTATGGTTTTTTATTCATAAATATATTAGTATTGCTAATTATAATGACAATATAAAATATAATAAAAGTGTATTATTTCAAATTAAACATTTTATAAATTTAGCTATTTTTTTAGATAAATTAAATTTATTAATAATTAAATATAATCTATTTTATATAAAAACTAGTTATTCTAATTTAAATTATCAAAATATAGAAAATTCTAAATTAGAAAAAAACTTCTTAATTACTAAAATAACTTATAAAAAAAAAAAAGAAGAAAAGAAAGCTTTAATAAAAAATGATTTAAAAAAAAAATTTAAAATTTATATTATTCTTTCAAAATTTTATACTAAATTTACAAACAATTATCAATTAATTTCTAATGACTTTTACAAAAATTCAATAAATTTTTTAAAAAATTTATTTTTAATTAATAAATTTTTTTATTATAGAAAAAAAATGAATTTAAAAAAAATAACAAAAACTATAATTAATAAAAATTTATTAAATTGGAAAAAAAAAGGAAAAAACTATTTTTATTTTAATAATAATATAAAAAAAAATAAATATATTTGTTATAATTTTAATCAATATACTTTAATTGATGAAAAAAATAAAAACAAAGAAATATTCAATTATTTTATTGAAAAACAAAAAAATTTATTATGTTTATCTAATAAAATAAATTTTATAAATAGTCAAAATTTAGTTACTAAATGGTCTAATGAATTAAATAGAAAAACTATTTATATATTTTATAAAATTTTTATATCTATTTTTCGTAAGAATTTTAATAAAATTTCAAAATTCTTCATTTATTCTCCAAAAACTATAAATGTTAAAAATAAAAAAAAATCTCAAAAAATTATTTTAAATAGGAAAATTTTATTAGAACAAATCACATTTAATATTTATTATAAATTAAATACTTATTTTTATTTTGATAAAATGTTAATTACTAATTTTCTTATTAATTATTTTGATGAAAATAATAATAAAATTTGCACAAAAATTTTTAACAGTATTTTTTTCTCCCCAATATGGCAAAATGAAAAAACTTATTTTAGTTCGATAAAAATCTCTAATGAAATTTTATTAAAATCTCAATTTTTTAGAACAGATACATTAAAATTATTAAACTTTTTATATTATTCTAATTTAAGTTATAAAAAAAATTTAACTTTTTATTTAAAAAAAAATGAAAAAAATAATTTAACATATACACAATTAATAAAAAGTATAGCTATAGAAAAAAAAACTTTATCTAATAATCAATTAACTTTTTTTTATAAAAAACAAAATAAAAATTCAAATATTAAATCACAAATATATAAAACTTTTTTATCTAAAAATTTTAAAATTTTTAACTGTTCAAAATTAGTGTTTTTATATAAATTTGACTTAGATAAATTATTAAATTCATTAATTAAATTTAATATAATTTTTAATAAAAAAATAATAAATTTAAAAACAATTAACTTAGATAAAAAACAACATATTCGAAATACATTAAAAGCAAAAAATAATGCTCATAAAATAAATTATTTTGAAAATTATTTACTTTCTGAGTTTTTTATCAAAATAAAAAACGAAAATAATAAAATAGTTAATTGGACTAATAAATTATTTATTATAAAGTATAATTCCAAAGCAAATTTAATGGATATTATTTTAGATAATAATACAAATAATAGAAATTGGAATTATGAAAAAAACAAAAATATATTATCATCTTTTTCAAAAAATTCTATTAAATTAATCCCACAAACTAAAATAAACCAAATATTGAAAAAATCAACTTTTTTTATAAAGTGGACTTTATTTGAAACTTATATACCATGGTTTTTTACTTTTAAATGGTGGAAGTATTTTAAAAATATATTTTTAAATTTACTTTCAGAATTATTATTAAATATCAATGATCAATTTAATTATATTTTACCAACAACTTTACAAAATATAAAAAAAAGATTAGAGTATTTATTAAAAAATTTATTATTTAATTTAAAAAAGAAAATTATTGGTAATTCATTTGAAATTTGGAATTTACGTTTATTAAAACAAGTTAATAAATTATATAACAATCCACAAATTATATGGCCATCTTTTTATTTAAATCTAGTCATTAAATGGAATAAACAACATATAGCAACTATAAGTTTTATTATTTTTAGTTATTTTCTCTTTCAAAAATATTTTTCCAGTTTATTAGGTTCAGATTATTTTGAACTATGGAGATATTTTGAAATAATTAAATATTTAATAGATTCTTCACGTGAAAGATATTTAGATAATTTAATTAATAATAATTCAATAGAATTTATTAAATCAGAAAATTTATTAATGCATTTTTTTAGAAATTTAAAACACTATATAAAAAATGCTAAATTTTATTTATTTGAAAAAAAAAAAAGAAACAAATTATTAATTAATAATAAAGGATTAGACCTTTCTCGTAGAGAACGAAAATTATTAGTTCAATCTTTAATAACTGACAAAAGCATTGAGCAATATAGATCGAGATTTACTTATAATAAAAGTTCTATAAGTTTTCAAATTGGTAATTCAATTGTAAAACAGCACAAATTTAAAAATTATTTAGAAAATTTAACTGAAATTTATCAAAAAAATTTAGTAAATTATCCTTTTTATCAATTCTATCTAGCAGAAAATTTAATTTTTCTATCTTGGTGGCAAAAATCAACTTCTTTAGATATACCATGGCAAAGTAATACTTTAAAATCAACTTTATATAAAAAACCTATTCCACTTGAATTAAGACTTTTTTCTTCAAAAGGAATTTTATTAGTAGGTTCATCAGAAAGTGGACGCTCTTATTTGGTTAAAAATATAGCAGCAAATTCTTTTGTTCCTTTAATAAAAATATCTATAAATAAACTTTTATATAATAAACCTGATATTATAACTGAAAGTTGGATGAACATTTTAATGGAAAGTTTGCGAAGATTAAATCTTATTTTAGAGTTAGCAAAAAAACTATCTCCGTGTATACTATGGATGCAAAATATTCATGAACTTAATGTAAACCGTTCAACTCAAAATGTAGAATCTGATCCAACTTTTTTACTTGGTATTTTCTTAAAATATTTTCAAACTGGTTTTAATAAAAAAAATACTCACAATATAGTGATTATTGGTTCGACTCATGTTCCTAAAAAAGTGGATCCTGCTTTAATTTCTCCAAATAGATTAGATCAATTAATAAATATTCGAATGTTTAATATTTTACAAAGAAAAAAAAAAATTTCAATTTTATTAAACAGTAAGCATAGTAAGTATTTTTATTCGAAAAATAAAAAATCATGTATTAACGAATTTGGATATAGAACCATAGGGTATAATGCACGAGATTTAGCAGGACTTATTAATGAAATTTTATTAATTAGTATTGTTCAAAACCGATCTATAATAGAAAAAAAAACTATAAAATTAGCTTTTCATAGACAAGCTTTAGGTTCTACATATATAAATAATAAAATTATTTTTACACAGAATTATAGTATACTTTTTTATAAAGTTGGAAAACTTCTTGTACAAAATTTCTTTATAAAAGATTCGTCTAGAAATCCTTTATATTTTGGTAACGATTTATGGAAAAAAAAATTTTATTATTTATCTAAATGGTATTTAGAACCTTCTATTTTTGAATCAACAATAAAAGAATTCACTATTTTGCCTCATATTTTAGGTTGTTTAGCCGGGTTAGCTGCTAGAGATTCTTGGTTCATATTAGAAAATAAATCAGATAATTTAATTTCACTTGATAAGTATGCTGAAAATGATTTTTATTTAGCTTGTAATATTTTAGAAAGTCTTTTAATAGAGTTTTCATGGTTAGAAATATTTGAAAAAAAAAATACTAATAAAAAAAAGAATTTTAATTATCAGTTTCAACCAAAAAATCCTTTGCATCTGATAAAAAAAGGACTTTTTTCAAGAATAAATCAAAATGCTAAAAATACATTGTTAAATAAATCTATTAATGAAATAATTCCTTATAAAAAAGAACTTTTTCAATTAACTAGTAATATAACTTGGGCTCCTAAATTATCTCGTCTTAATTTTATTCGTAGTAATTTATTTAATTGGATAAATAGACCCAATGAATTTAAAATTACATATAATTTTGATTTTTCAAAAAAAAAAGAAAAAAAAGAATTTAATGGCTCACCAAAAAATTCTCAGTTTTTTGAAATTATTCAGCACAAAACAAAAGAGCAACTTCCTTATGAAAGGATTTTATCCCGAATAAGACGAAGAAATGTCCAAGAATTAGAATTTCAGTTAGAAGATATTTTATTGGAAGAGCAATTTGTAATATTAGGGTTTTCACGATCATTCACGGAATATCGAATGGAATCTCGATTATCTAGTAAACCTATGTTATTTATCGGAGGAAGATTTCTTTGGGATCCTACTGGTTTATTATTTCGAAATCATCATTTTATTTTTTCACGACAAAATTTATTTATAGATGAAGAAATGTTAAGAAGATTGTATGTTACTTATGGAGCAAGAAGAGAAAGAGAAAAATCTCGTTCAAGTCAAAAAATTAAACAATTTTTTCTTCATCGTGGATATGGTCGAGATTCCATAAATGACTTTTCTATAAATTGGTGGAATCAATTACCTTTTATTGAAAAAAATAATGTTGAAACTTTTAAGCGTATTGAAGGAATTGGTGTTCAGTCAAAACGCCCGCAAGTATTTACTCCTGTATATCTATATCAACGTTGGTTAATTGAAAATCCACTAGAAAATATGAGTCGTTTTGAATTATTAAATAACCAACAAAGATACTTAAAAATAAATAATTTATTATTTAATGATTCGTTTATTTATTATACTCTTTTAGAAATTTATCAATATTTATTAAAATTTTTTATTTTGCATCAAATTTTATTAAATGAAATGACAAAAATATTATTTAGAAATAAATGGCTTTTTCAAAACGAAATTGAATATTTTATTAATAAAATTGACCAAATAAACTAAAAATTAATTTATTTTATTTGAAATAAATAGAAAAAATTAATAAAAAGTTTAATATAGTAATAAAAAGAAATTGTGGTAAAAAAAAAACTTTTTTTTTACCACAATTTCTTTTTTATTAGTAATTCAAAATAGTTTGTTTAATAATAAAATAAAACTTTTATTTAAATTGGTTTAATAAAAAAAAGAAATACTAATAAAATTTTATTAAAATTATTTGATTTAATTTAATTAGACATACGGGATTGACGGGACTCGAACCCGCAACTTCCGCCTTGACAGGGCGGTGCTCTAACCAATTGAACTACAATCCCTATAAATATGTATATAATTATTATGGCAATCTAAAAAGCTTTATGTCAAATTAATAATAGTTTATTAAGTAAACCTTTTTTTTTTATAAAAATAGAAATTATAGAAAAAATTTAATTTAATTAAAAAATAGACAAAATAAAAAAAAAAATATATGTAAAAATTTTATACTTGTAAATATGAATAAAGTTTGGGCCGAGCTGGATTTGAACCAGCGTAGGCATTGCCAGCGGATTTACAGTCCGTCCCCATTAACCACTCGAGCATCGACCCAAAAAAAAAAAACGAAAAAAAAATAACAAAGTTATTTATTAGTTTAACTTTGTTATTTTTTTCTTTTTTTCAACTATTATAATTATATAAAAAATTTTATGTAATAATGAATTATTACAAAGATTTTTTGATACTACCCCCAGGGGAATTCGAATCCCCGTCGCCTCCTTGAAAGAGAGGTGTCCTAGGCCACTAGACGATGGGGGCTTAATCCTTATATTCATGTTACTTAATTCTTTATTTACTGTCAATAGTTAATAGTATGCTTTATTTCTTTAATTATAAATAATTACAAAAAGATTTTAATAAAAACGTTAAATAATAGTAAATGACAAAAACGCTTAAATTTGAAAAAAAGTTATATGAAGTTTTGATTTAATTTTAAGTAATAAAATTTGAGTTGACAAATATATCCTTTTTATTACAAACTCTATTTATATTTCTTTTTTAATAAATTAGCAAAATTGCCCTTTTAACTCAGTGGTAGAGTAACGCCATGGTAAGGCGTAAGTCATCGGTTCAAATCTGATAAAGGGCTTATATATTTATATTTAAATAAAAAATTTTAAATTATTTAATAAATAATTAAAATAAAAAAAAAGTATATATATAAAATTATGTTTTTTTACTTTTCAGTTATTATAAATTAATTTAATTTAAATAAAAATTTTAAATAGAAAATATTATAAAAATTTTAATGAATAAAAATATTTAGAATCAAATATAAAAAAAATAATAAAATATTAAATTTTTGTTAATTAAATGATTACTTTTTTATAAAATATTACGACTAAATTGGATATAAGACAATTAATTGATATAATATATACTTGATAGATTAATTAGAAATTAATAACAATAATAAGTTTATAATAAAAGTTCTATTTATTTCCACAAATAAATATTTAAAATGTGCAAATAATATTTTAGTAAATTTAAAGATTATTATTATAAATAAATTGGCTATTCTTATAATAGATTTTACTAAAAAAAAGATAAAATAAAAAAAATTGAGTTAAAGGGACATGCAAGAACATAAATAATAAAGAAAAGAAAAGTTTACCTATCTTCTAAATTTTTAGTTGTTTAAAATGTAGAAGAGTTTAAAAAAAAAATAAAAATTAAATAATATTTTTTATTTTTATGTTTAAGGTACTTAATAATGATTAAAATAGTTGGATAGGAGAATCACTATGACTATAGCCATTGGAAAGTCTTCCAAAGAACCAAAAGGTTTGTTTGATAGCATGGATGACTGGCTACGAAGAGACCGTTTTGTATTTGTAGGTTGGTCTGGTCTATTACTTTTTCCATGTGCTTATTTTTCTCTAGGTGGATGGTTTACAGGTACAACTTTTGTTACTTCATGGTATACTCATGGATTGGCTAGCTCTTATTTAGAAGGCTGTAATTTTCTAACTGCTGCAGTATCTACTCCTGCTAATAGTTTAGCACATTCTTTATTGCTATTATGGGGTCCTGAAGCACAAGGAGATTTTACTCGTTGGTGTCAATTAGGAGGTTTATGGACTTTCGTTGCTCTTCATGGTGCTTTTGCACTAATAGGCTTTATGTTGCGCCAATTTGAACTAGCTAGATCTGTACAATTACGTCCTTATAATGCAATTGCTTTTTCTGGTCCAATTGCTGTTTTCGTTTCTGTATTTCTAATCTATCCTCTTGGCCAATCAGGTTGGTTTTTTGCACCTAGTTTTGGTGTAGCAGCCATTTTTCGATTTATTTTATTCTTTCAAGGTTTTCATAACTGGACTTTAAACCCTTTTCATATGATGGGAGTTGCTGGAGTTTTAGGAGCAGCGCTTTTATGCGCTATTCACGGTGCAACTGTTGAGAATACTTTATTTGAAGATGGTGATGGTGCAAATACATTCCGTGCTTTTAACCCAACTCAATCTGAAGAAACTTATTCTATGGTTACAGCTAATCGTTTTTGGTCTCAAATTTTCGGTGTTGCATTTTCCAATAAACGCTGGTTGCATTTCTTTATGTTATTCGTACCAGTAACTGGTTTATGGATGAGCGCTATTGGAGTTGTTGGTCTGGCTTTAAATCTAAGAGCTTATGATTTTGTTTCTCAGGAAATTCGTGCAGCGGAAGATCCTGAATTTGAAACTTTCTATACTAAAAATATTCTTTTAAATGAAGGTATCCGTGCTTGGATGGCAGCTCAAGATCAGCCTCATGAAAATCTTGTATTCCCCGAGGAGGTTCTACCCCGTGGAAACGCTCTTTAATGGAACCTTATCTTTAGGTGGTCGTGATCAAGAAACCACTGGTTTTGCTTGGTGGGCTGGTAATGCGAGACTTATTAATTTATCTGGTAAATTATTAGGCGCTCATGTAGCTCATGCTGGATTAATCGTATTTTGGGCCGGAGCAATGAATCTTTTTGAAGTAGCTCATTTTGTACCAGAAAAACCTATGTATGAACAAGGATTAATTTTACTTCCTCATTTAGCTACCTTAGGATGGGGAGTAGGTCCTGGTGGCGAAGTCATAGATACTTTTCCATATTTTGTATCTGGAGTACTTCATTTAATTTCTTCCGCAGTTTTAGGCTTTGGGGGTATTTATCACGCGCTTATTGGACCAGAAACTTTAGAAGAATCTTTTCCATTTTTTGGTTATGTTTGGAAAGATAAAAATAAAATGACTACTATTTTAGGTATTCATTTAATTTTATTAGGTATTGGTGCTTTTTTTCTAGTATTTAAAGCCTTATATTTTGGAGGTGTTTATGATACTTGGGCTCCTGGGGGGGGTGACGTAAGAAAAATTACAAATCTTACCCTTAATCCTAGTGTTATATTTGGTTATTTACTTAAATCACCTTTTGGTGGAGAAGGATGGATTGTTAGTGTAGATAATTTAGAAGATATTATTGGAGGACATGTTTGGTTAGGTTCTATTTGTATTTTTGGCGGAATTTGGCACATTTTAACAAAACCATTTGCTTGGGCTCGTCGTGCTCTTGTTTGGTCCGGAGAAGCTTATTTATCTTATAGTTTAGGGGCAATTGCTGTTTTCGGTTTTATTGCTTGCTGTTTTGTTTGGTTTAATAATACTGCTTATCCAAGTGAATTTTATGGTCCTACTGGGCCAGAAGCGTCTCAAGCGCAAGCTTTCACTTTCTTAGTTAGAGACCAACGGCTTGGAGCTAATGTAGGTTCTGCCCAAGGACCTACTGGTTTAGGTAAATACCTTATGCGTTCTCCAACTGGGGAGATTATTTTTGGAGGAGAAACTATGCGTTTTTGGGATCTTCGTGCTCCATGGTTAGAACCTTTACGAGGCCCTAATGGGTTAGATTTGAGTAAATTGAAAAAAGATATTCAACCTTGGCAAGAACGACGTTCTGCAGAATATATGACTCATGCTCCGTTAGGTTCTTTAAATTCCGTAGGTGGCGTAGCTACTGAAATCAATGCAGTAAATTATGTTTCTCCACGAAGTTGGTTAGCTACTTCCCATTTTGTGTTAGGATTCTTTTTCTTTGTAGGTCATTTATGGCATGCGGGAAGAGCGCGTGCGGCTGCAGCTGGATTTGAAAAAGGAATTGATCGCGATTTTGAGCCTGTTCTTTCTATGACACCCCTTAACTAATAATTAAAAAAAAATTAGTTATTGATAATTTAAAATGGCTTGACTCTTTTAGTCGAGCCATTTTAATAAAATTTAAGTGTTTTTCATAAAAACGATTAATTTGAAAGAAAAATTAAAGGAGAGAGAGGGATTCGAACCCTCGATAGTTCTTAAAAACGATGCCGGTTTTCAAGACCGGAGCCATAAACCACTCGGCCATCTCTCCTATTTTTTAGGTGAAAAAAAATAGTAAGGTCACTAATTATACAATAATAAAAGCTTATTTAACAGTATTGTTACATAAATAAAAAGTAAATCTTAAATTTTTGAATTAAAAAAAATTGAAATATTTTTGACTCAGTAAGTAAATAATTACTAGAAAAGGATTAATGGTATAACCTATTTTATATTTTTTAACTTGGAGAATCACAACCATGACTATTGCCTTTCAGTTGGCTGTGTTTGCATTAATTGCTATTTCGTTTCTATTAGTAATTGGTGTACCTGTTGTGCTTGCCTCTCCCGATGGTTGGTCAAGTAGTAAAAATGTTGTATTTTCAGGTGCTTCATTATGGATTGGATTGGTTTTTTTGGTTGGTGTTCCTAATTCTTTCATATCATAGAATTTTATTATAGAATTTTATTTTTATTATACGAAATTAAAAATAAAATAAAATGTTTTTATTTCCCTCCCTCTGTAGACTTTATATTATAAGTTCCAAAAGGTTTTTTTGATAGAAAATAAATATTTTCTACTAGGGAGGGTTTTTCTATTTCATTTTATTTCAAATTATTTTAATTAATTATTTGATTAAAAATAAATTTAATAAATAATTGACTATGTTAAAAAAAAAGTATATATATATATATGCATATTTTGCATATATCTAGATAGAATTGCGGGTATAGTTTAATGGTAAAATTCCTCCTTGCCAAGGAGAATATGCGGGTTCGATTCCCGCTACCCGCCTTTTTTTTTTACTGTCATCATTTAGTTGAAAACAATAAAAAAGGTTTAATAAGAAATTAAAGTTTTATTTTTTATATATTATAAATATAGATATATATAGAAATTAGACTATATTACTTTAGCATTTTATACTATATAGCGGAGACAGGATTTGAACCCATGACCTCAAGGTTATGAGCCTTGCGAGCTACCAGGCTGCTCTACTCCGCGTCATAAAATAATAACATATTTTTAATTGATTAAACAATTACTTTTTTATTTTAATCATGAAACCCCCCAACTAGAATTAGAATTTGAAATTAGGGGGACTTTTTAATTATAGTTTTTTTCGCGTCTCTTCAAAATTTTAAATTTTTCACCAACTGGATTTAGTTATTCCAGGTATAAAACATGCATGAGCCATTTCTCTTAATACATGTCTGGATAAACCAAAATCACGATAAATTGCTCTAGGCCTTCCGGTTAAAAAACAGCGACGATGAAGTCTTGTAGGTGCACTGTTACGTGGTAAAGTTTGTAATTGTTTTTGAAATTCCCATTTTTCATCCAAAGATAAAGTTTCCTTTATTTTTTTTTTCATAGATTGACGAAATTTTTGGTATTTTTTTTCTAATTTTTGTTTTTTTTTTTCTCTTTCAATAAGACTTTTTTTTGCCATAATTTTCTTTAATGAGTAAAATATTTTTTTAGTTAAAAAAAAGTGAAATAAATTAAAATTTTTTTTTTCACTTTTTTTATTTTATCCTATTTTGTTATATTCTTTTCTATATCGAATAGGATAGATACTAGTTTTAAAACTAAACTCTATCCTATTCAATAAATTTTTTTATCCTATTTAATTTTAATAATTATTAACCAAATTTACCTGATGTAGAAGCAATTAGAAAAGCAGCATAAGTAAATATATAACCTACTGAGAAGTGGGCTAACCCAACTAATCGTGCTTGAACAATAGAAAGAGCTACTGGTTTGTCTTTCCAACGAACTAGATTAGCTAAAGGCGTACGTTCATGAGCCCAAGCCAAAGTTTCAATAAGTTCTTGCCAATATCCACGCCAAGAAATTAAGAACATGAATCCAGTAGCCCAAACAAGATGTCCAAATAAGAACATCCATGCCCAAACAGATAAACTATTCATACCAAATGGATTATATCCATTAATAAGTTGTGAAGAGTTTAACCATAGATAATCTCGTAACCATCCCATTAAATATGTAGAAGACTCATTAAATTGAGCTACATTTCCTTGCCATAAAGTAATATGTTTCCAATGCCAATAAAAAGTGACCCACCCAATAGTATTTAGCATCCAAAAAACAGCTAAATAAAAAGCATCCCATGCTGAAATATCACAAGTTCCACCTCGTCCTGGACCATCGCACGGAAAACTATAACCAAACTCTTTTTTATCTGGCATTAATTTAGAGCCACGCGCATCTAAAGCACCTTTTACTAAGATTAATGTAGTTGTATGTAAACCTAAAGCAATAGCATGATGAACTAAGAAATCTCCAGGACCAATAGTTAAAAATAATGAATTGCTATTATTATTAACAGCATCTAACCAACCCGGTAGCCATAAAGTCTGACCAGAATTGAAAGCTGGACTATCTGCTGATGATAAAAGCACATCAAAACCATATAAAGCTTTACCATGAGCAGATTGTATCCATTGAGCAAATACAGGTTCAATTAAAATTTGTTTTTCTGGAGTACCAAAGGCAAGCATGACATCATTATGAACATAAAGCCCCAAAGTATGAAAGCCTAAAAATAGACTAGCCCAACTTAAATGTGATATAATTGCTTCTTTATGTTCTAACATTCTTGCTAATACATTATCTTTATTTTGTTCTGGATTATAGTCTCTTATAAAGAAAATAGCTCCATGAGCAAAAGCACCTGTCATTATAAATCCAGCAATATATTGGTGATGGGTGTATAATGCAGCTTGAGTAGTAAAGTCTTGCGCTATAAATGCGTATGGAGGTAAAGAATACATATGTTGAGCTACTAAAGAAGTAATAACTCCTAAAGAAGCTAAAGCTAGACCTAGCTGAAAATGAAGAGAATTGTTAATAGTATCATAAAGACCCTTATGTCCACGACCCAAACGACCTCCTGGAGGGGTATGTGCTTCTAAAATTTCTTTTATACTATGACCAATACCAAAATTAGTTCTATACATATGACCAGCTATAATAAAAATAACTGCAATAGCTAAATGGTGGTGCGCCATATCAGTCAACCATAAACTTTGTGTTTGTGGATGAAATCCTCCAAGAAAAGTCAGAATAGCAGTACCTGATCCTTCAGAAGTACCAAATAAATGATTATTTGAGTCAGGATTTTGAGCATAAACATTCCATTGTCCTGCAAAAAAAGGTCCTAAACCCTGGGGATGTGGTAATGCTGTTAATAAATTATTCCATCTTACATGTTCACCTCGAGATTCAGGAATAGCCACATGAACTAAATGTCCAGTCCATGCTAGAGAACTTACTCCAAAAAGTCCTGATAAATGATGGTTAAGACGAGATTCTGCATTTTTAAACCATGAAACACTTGGTTTCCATTTTGGCTGTAAATGTAACCAACCAGCTATTAGAAAAAGAGCTGAAATAAATAATAGAAAAAGAGCTCCGGTATAAAGATCTTGATTACTACGTAAACCAATTGTATACCACCATTGATATACTCCAGAATAAGCTATATTAACTGGACCTGACGCTCCGCCTCGAGTAAATGCTTCTACAGCCGGTTGACCAAAATGTGGATCCCAAATTGCATGAGCAATTGGTCGTACATGTAAAGGATCCTGTACCCATGCTTCGAAATTACCTTGCCAAGCTACATGAAATAAATTACCAGAAGTCCATAAAAAAATGATTGCTAGCTGACCAAAGTGAGAAGCAAAAATTTTTTGATAAAGACGCTCTTCAGTTATATCATCATGACTTTCAAAGTCATGTGCAGTCGCGATACCAAACCAAATACGACGAGTAGTTGGGTCTTGAGATAGGCCCTGGCTGAATTTTGGAAATCTTGATGCCATAATGCTTTTCAAATCCTCCTAGCCATTATCCTACTGAAATAATTCTCGCTAGGAAGAATGCCCATGTTGTGGCAATCCCACCCAGAAGGTAATGAGCTACTCCTACAGCACGGCCTTGTACAATACTCAAGGCTCTAGGCTGAATAGCAGGGGCAACTTTTAATTTGTTGTGAGCCCAAACGATAGACTCAATAAGTTCTTGCCAATATCCACGACCACTAAATAAAAACATTAAACTAAAAGCCCAAACAAAATGAGCGCCTAAAAATAAAAGACCGTATGCAGATAATGAAGAACCATAAGATTGAATTACTTGAGACGCTTGTGCCCATAAAAAGTCACGAAGCCATCCATTAATTGTAATTGAACTTTGTGCAAAATTTCCTCCTGTAATATGAGTAACAATTCCTTGATCGCTAATAGTACCCCATACATCAGATTGCATTTTCCAGCTAAAATGAAAAATAACTACTGAAATAGCATTATACATCCAGAATAAACCTAGAAAAACATGATCCCAAGCAGATACTTGACATGTTCCGCCTCTTCCAGGCCCATCACAAGGAAATCTAAAACCAAGATTAGCTTTATCTGGTATTAAACGAGAACTACGTGCAAATAAAACACCTTTTAATAGTATTAAGACAGTTACGTGAATAGTAAAAGCATGAATATGATGTACTAAAAAGTCCGCGGTTCCTAATGGAATTGGTAATAAAGCAACTTTTCCACCTACTGCAACTAAATCACCACCTCCCCAAGTTAAACTCGTACTTGCTGTTGCATTGGGAGCTGTTAAACTAGGTGCTAAGGCATGGGTATTTTGTATCCATTGAGCAAAAACAGGTTGTAATTGTATAGCAGTATCTGAAAACATATCTTGAGGGCGGCCTAAAGCGCTCATTGTATCATTGTGAATATATAGCCCAAAACTATGAAAACCTAAAAAGATACAAACCCAATTTAAATGTGATATTATTGCATCACGGTGTCGTAAAACACGATCTAATAAATTATTGTATTGAGTTGTTGGATCATAATCTCTTACCATAAAAATAGCTGCATGTGCAGCAGCTCCAACTATAAGAAAACCGCCAATCCACATATGATGTGTGAATAACGAAAGTTGAGTAGCATAATCAGTCGCTAAATATGGATAAGGAGGCATAGAATACATATGATGAGCTACTATAATAGTTAAAGAACCTAGCAGAGCTAAATTAATAGCTAATTGAGCATGCCATGAAGTAGTTAAAATTTCATATAATCCTTTATGACCTTCACCTGTAAATGGACCTTTATGAGCTTCTAAAATTTCCTTTATACTATGACCAATACCAAAATTAGTTCGATACATATGACCAGCTACCAGAAAAAGAACTGCAATCGCTAAATGATGGTGCGCTGTATCAGTTAACCACAAACCTCCAGTAATTGGGTTTAATCCTCCGCGAAAAGTTAAAAAATCTGAATATTCTGACCAATTTAGAGTAAAAAATGGAGTTAATCCTTTAGAAAAACTTGGATAAAGCTGAGCTAGAAGATCACGATTTATAATAAATTCATGAGGAAGTGGTATTTCTTTAGGATCTACTCCGGCATCTAGAAGTCGATTAATAGGTAAAGAAACATGTACTTGGTGTCCTGCCCAACCTGAAGATCCTAAACCTAATAGGCCTGCTAAATGATGGTTTAACATAGATTCTACATTTTGAAACCAAGCTAATTTAGGAGCAGCTTTATGATAATGAAACCATCCAGCAAAAAGCATTGAAGCTGCAAAAACTAATCCACCTATTGCAGTCGCATAAAGCTGTAATTCATTAGTTATTCCAGAAGCTCGCCAAAGTTGAAAAAAGCCAGAGGTTATTTGTATTCCTTGAAAACCTCCACCTACATCCCCATTCAAAATTTCTTGCCCCACTATTGGCCAAACAACTTGAGCACTGGGTTTAATATGAGTAGGATCACTTAGCCATGCTTCGTAATTTGAAAAGCGAGCCCCGTGAAAATACATACCACTTAGCCAAATAAAAATAACAGCTAGTTGACCAAAGTGAGCACTAAATACTTTACGAGAAATTTCTTCTAAATCATTTGTGTGACTGTCAAAATCATGAGCATCAGCATGTAAGTTCCAAATCCAAGTTGTAGTATTAGGACCCTTAGCTAAAGTTCTTGAAAAATGCCCTGGTTTAGCCCATTTTTCAAAAGAAGTTTTTACGGGATCTTTTTCTACCAAAATCTTGACTTCTGGTTCCGGTGAACGAATAGTCATCGAGGTTCTCCTCTCTTCAGACGAGGCATAGGAAAAACCCACCAATAATGAATAGTAAACTTCTAAAAGATATTTATGACTTTCTTATCCAACTTTTTTTTTCAGTTTAAAACTGGAGCAACTATAATACAGAAGTTACTTAGGGCAGGTATTCAAATTTATTATGACACATTTTTAAGGTGCTTAATGGACCGTATTAATTATAATCCTATTTTTATTTAAAGTAATTTAAATTTATTTTTTATTATTCTTTTTTTATTTAAAACGCCCTGTTATTTTTAACCAATTTTGCGCTTCAATATAATTGCTTGGAGCAAGCGAGATTGCTTGTTTCCAATAATCTGCTGCTTGGTTAAACCAAGCTTCGGATGCTTCAGAGTCTCCTTGTTGAATAGCTTGTTCTCCTCGGTTGGGATAGGTAAAAATATCTTCCCTTAGAACCGTACATGAGAGTTTCCTACCTCATACGGCTCACTTAATTAAATTTACTATATTATTACTTAATTAAAAATTTTGTGCAAATTTTTTTTATTCATTTTTTATTCAATTAATATTTAATAATTATTTAATAATTTTAATGATAGTAAGCTTTATAATAGAAAATTAGTTAATGAAATAAGTTTTAAATAAAATTTTAAAGAAAATTTTGCGTTTTCTTTTTCTTTTATTTTTATCTTTTCTCCTATAAAAAAAAATAAAATTTTTTAGAGTAAACTATCTTATTTTTAATTAAATTTTATTAGTGTTTAATGATTAATTTATCAAAAATACTTTATCTCTTTAGGATCTGAGACTACACCGCTGTTTATTAAATTACCATTCAACTCAACTTTATTACATAAGTGAATTTTCTAAGTAAACAGATTTTTTTATTGGACCATAATTTGAATATTGGATCGTTACGGCGCTTTTCTAACAAATTTAATTATATTATCCATAGAGGTTTTAGACTTTTTTTAAATCATTATTTATTGTTAAATATTTTTAGATTTTATAATGAAGTTTTATTTATTACAGCTAATAAAAATCTTTTCTACTGATTTATATGTAATAAGTCTCCACTTTTTTTTATTTCTATTTATAATTTGTGGTAGTTTTTTACTAAAAAAATATATTATATTGATAGCCGCACGTAATGACAGATCACAGCCATATTATTAAAAGCTTGCGGTAAAGATGGATTTCGTTCTAATGCTTGAAAATAATATTCTAAAGCTTTTGCGTGTTCTCCATTACTTGTATGAATAAGACCTATATTGTATAGTATATAACTTCGATCATAGGGGTCAATTTCTAAGCGCATAGCTTCATAATAATTTTGTAAAGCTTCTGCATATTCTCCTTCAGATTGAGCTGACATTCGTTACGATCGTCTATATAATTTTAGAAAAATAAATAAACTTCGTTTCAAAACCGTACATGAAATTTTCATTTCATACGGCTTCTCTTGTTTAATCTAGAAATGGGATTAATCTATAAAATTTCTAAAAAAGTTTTACCCAATATAATAAATTACCAAGGGCTAGTTTTTTCAAAAAATAGCTAGCCATCCTTCTTTTAAAAAGGATTTTTATTTCAATCTTAAATTTAATCTTTAAATTTTTCTTTGTTCTTAATACTTTGTTTCTTAAAGGATTAGCTTTTTCGACAATCTCCGATGGTTATATGAGTACCCAATTTACAAATGAGATGGATTTTTGTTTTCCTAACCATAAATTTATTAGTAAATAATTTAGTAAATAATTTTTACTATTGCGTAGAAAAAAAATTTATTTAAAATTTAACGAAGTTTTTGTGTTGTCGATTTCTACACGTAATGCTCTTCCAACTATGTATGCTTATAAAGTAAAGTATGCTTATAAAGTAAACTTAAATTTATAGCGTTAACCTTTTGCTTAACACTTTAATTTCTAAAAAATTGAAAGATTAAAGGCTACATTAATCGAGGGTACACGACAGAAGGAATTCTTTTTTTTAAATTAACCTTCACTAAGTATAAGTTTCATGTAATTAAATGTTTTCATGTTTTGTTCCCTATAAAATTCATTTTAATAAAAGTTCAAAAATCAAATCGCACCATCTCTATAATAACTAAAAGCTTCTTTTTCCCTTTGTGTAGTCGGAATTATTCGTAGTAAAATGTCAGCAACAATTGTAAAAGTTTTATCAATAAAATTATCATTCTTTTGAGATCGAGGCATAATCAAATAGAGCTTTGGCAAATTTTTAATATTCCCTTTATTTGAGAATAAATCCATTAAACTTTTTTTTATAATATATTTATTTAAATATAAACATATAGATATATTAAATATTTAAATAAATTTAATTTTTTAATTAAAAAAACTAAAAAACTTGCTATTCTACAAACTTATGACTTAAAATTACAGAAAAATATTATAGGAAAGATGGCCGAGTGGTCGAAGGCGTAGCATTGGAAATGCTATGTAGGCTCTTGTTTACCGAGGGTTCGAATCCCTCTCTTTCCGGAGTTATAAATTTTTATGTAATTAAAAATACTATTAATTCTTAGTTAAGCTTGACGAGAATAATATTCTACAACTAATAATTCATTTATTTTTAAACCAATTGATTCACGATCTAATATTTGGTTAACTAATCCTTTTTTTTCTAAAGAACTATAAGTTAAATGATTTGGTATTTTAGATTTTTGATAAAACTCTATATTTTTACTAATTATAGTCTCAGATTTTCGTTGATTTTTTATAGTAATAAAATCTTGAGGTTTACATCGATAACTTGGTATATCTACTATACAATCATTAACTAAAATATGTCTATGATTTACTAATTGTCTTGCTCCAGGAATCGTAGGAGCCATACCTAATCGAAAAATAACATTATCTAAACGCATTTCGGGTAATTGTAATAAAACTTCACCTGTGGATCCTTTTGCTTTTCTAGCAATACGTACATAATTAAGTAATTGTCGTTCTGTTATTCCATAATGAAAACGTAATTTTTGTTTTTCTTCTAAACGAATGCGATACTGAGAAATTTTTTTATTAGATGTTGATTGATTGATAGAACTAGATTTTAACTGGGGTATTTTATTAGTTAGTCCTGGTAAAGTTCCCAAACGACGTATTATTCTTACACGAGGTCCTCGATAACGGGACATAAAAACTCCTTATTTTTACAAAAAAAATTTACAGAAAAAAAGATAAAATAATAATAATAATAATATTCATAATAAAAAGTAAAAGATATTCAATCAATTTATTTTTTTTTTATAAAGTTTTTTTACTTCAAATTTATTTAACTTTTTTTACCAAAAAATTATATATTTTTTTTTAGTCAAGAACATCATAACATAAGAGACACTACAAAAAAAATAATATTACTTTTTTTATATAAATAAACTTTTAAAAGTTTTTAAATTTTTTATTTTAAGATTTATTTTTAGTAATATATTTATTATTAAAAAAAGCCCGCTATCGGAGTCGAACCGATGACCATCGCATTACAAGTGCGGTGCTCTGACCTCTGAGCTAAGCAGGCTTTATTAATAGAAGTAAATAATAATAACAATTATTTTATTTTGGGTAACTTAATTATTATATCAATAAAAATTTAATAATGCAATAATCTAAATTTTACTAATTAAAAAAAAATGATATATATATATATATACATAAAGTGTTGCCTTAAACCTTATAAAATATTATAATTGTTTAATATAATAAAATTTTACTATTATAATTTTTTTCATAAAATTTTATTTTTTTAATTTGAACTGACAAAAAAGGGGGTATGGCGGAATTGGTAGACGCTACGGACTTAAATAATTTGAGCGTTAGTAGAAAAACTTACTAAATGCTAGCTTTCAGATTCAGGGAAACTTAGGTTGATAAAAATATAAGCAATCCTGAGCCAAATCTTATTTCCTTTTGTTTGAGGATAAAATAGGTGCAGAGACTCAATGGAAGCTATCCTAACGAATAATATTTTTAAAATTAGTTAAAATTTATTTTTTAGGTATTAAGCGAGGATAAAGATAGAGTCCAATTTTACATGTTAATCTTAGCAACAATTTAAATTGTAGTAGGAAGAAAATCCGTTGGCTTTATTGACCGTGAGGGTTCAAGTCCCTCTACCCCCAAAACTATAATTTTTTATTGACATAAACTGGAAGTTTATGTTAGGATAAGCCAATAAAAAAAGCCGGAATAGCTCAGTTGGTAGAGCAGAGGACTGAAAATCCTTGTGTCACCAGTTCAAATCTGGTTTCTGGCATTAGAAATTTATTTTATATATTTTTTATTTTTATTATATATTTATTTTATGATATATTTACATATATATTATTTTGTTTTATTGTCTTAAATTAGACAATAAAACAAATTAAAAAAAAAAATAAAAAAATAGATCTCTAATTAATATATTTATTCACATAGAATAAAATTTCTTTTAGCTTTTAAATTTAGATTAATAAGCATCTTGTAATTCATAAAAATCCGGTACAATATAATCTTTACGTAAAGGCCAACCAATCCAAGTATCAGGCATTAATATACGTTTAAGACGTGGATGATTTTCATAATAAATTCCTAGCATATCATAAGATTCCCGTTCTTGGAAATCTGCACTTTTCCAAATCCAAAAAACAGATGGTATTTTAGGCTTTTGTCTCGATACAAAAATTTTTATACATATTTCTTCGGGTTGATCTGCATTATTTTGTATTTTTGTAAAATGATATACACTAGCTAATAAACCACCAGGTGCTACATCATAAGCGCATTGAGAACGAAGATAATTGGAACCATAAACATATAAAGCAACCGCGATAGAAAGCCAATTTTCAGATTTAATTTGTAAAATTTCTACACCTTGATAATCAAAACCTAAAGGTCGATGAGCTAGATTATGTTTTGCTAGCCAACCAGATAATCGCCCTTGTATTTTAGTAGTAGTAGTAGAATTATTTATATAAGTATCTAACATATTTAAGTTTTTAAAAAATTTTATTTATTTTGAATATTTTTTTTATTATTTTCTTTTTCCAATAAAAAAGTTAAATTTTTATTTTTTTCAATTAAAGCAAAATTTTCTAAAATTGAATTAGATTGAGATTTAGAAAATTGAGGATACAACTGTTTATTAGATTGTTCAGTGTTAATAGTAGATACAAAATTAAATTTATGATTTAATGTTAAATATCTCTCTCCTTGTTTAAATTTATTATTATCTTTATATGTTTCTTGAGCTACTTTTTTACGAAGTTTTATTATAGCATCCATAATAGCCTCTGGTTTTGGTGGACAACCAGGTAAATAAATATCTACAGGAATTAATTTATCTACTCCACGAACTGTACTATACGAATCTGTACTAAACATACCTCCTGTAATAGTACACGCTCCCATAGCAATCACATATTTAGGCTCAGGCATTTGCTCATATAATCTTACTAAAGACGGTGCCATTTTCATTGTTACAGTACCAGCTGTTATTATAAGATCCGCTTGTCTTGGACTAGACCTTGGAACTAAACCATAACGATCGAAATCGAAGCGTGAGCCAATTAATGAGGCAAATTCGATAAAACAACAACTAGTACCATAAAGAAGTGGCCATAAACTAGAAAGTCTAGCCCAATTTGAAAAATCATTAAAAGTTGTTAAAATAATTGAATTTGAGTTTTTTTTATTGGCGAGTGAATTTATAAGTGGCTTCATAGAATTATCAATTTTATTTTTATAATTGTACTCGTTAAAATTTAAGACCATTCTAGTGCTCCTTTGCGCCATGCATAAACTAAACCGATAATCGAAATAGATATAAAAAATAAAGCTTCAATAAAAGCAGATAGGCCTAATTCATTAAAACTCATGGCCCAAGGATAAAGAAAAACTGTTTCTATATCGAAAATAACAAAAACTAGAGCGAACATATAATAGCGAATTTGAAACTGAATCCAAGCATCGCCCATTGGTTCTATACCCGATTCATAACTAGTTAGTTTTTCTGGCCCTTGATTATTATTACTAAGAGGTGTTAAAATTTTAGAAATTGAGAAAGTTAATATAGGAATAGAACTGGCTATTAATAAAAAAATAAAAAAAGAATTATATTTGGGCAATAAAAACATTAATATACTCCTGTAAAATAAGAAGAACAATTTTATTTTAAATAAAAATAAAATTTAATTAATTAAATATTTTATTCATATATACATATGAATAAAATATTCAATATATATATATATATACAAATTATAAACTATAAACAAATATATGAACTAATAGAAAGTTATGATAATAATTTAAATACTAAATCTTTTAATAATTTAGGGCTATACGGATTCGAACCGTAGACAATCTCGGTAAAATAGTTAAAAATATTTATTTAAAATATACTTATAACTATTTTAGGAACCCAACATGCAGTTTTTATTGCATTGGGCTCTTTCATCAACTAAAAATAAATTTAGTTATTTTGCTATCTTTTTTTTTTTACTGAAATAATGAAATAATGAAATAATGAAATAGCTCCGTGTGCTTAAAAAATTTTTCAAAGCAATCCCAAAGTTAAAAAAAAAATTAATGTTGACATAGGTTTGCTTAATTTAGCATGGATTTGCTCAAAATGAATTTCTATTACTTGCAGATTTTAAAACTTTATACACCTTAAAGTTTATCAAGTAAAAAAATAGAATATCTCGAGGTCCTCGTACTATCCTCATCATGCTTAGCATTGAATAATTTTCAAATTTACCATATCAACTAAAAGATAAATTTTAATTTATTATAAATTAAAATTTAATTTTTTGTCATGCTATTTTTCTGTTATATTAATTATAAAAGTAAGACAAAATATTTCATAAAATAAAATTTATTCTGAATCGTATAACACAATAAAATTTTTAAAAGCATTGGCGCACGTGTAAACGAGGTGCTCTACCGCTGAGCTATAGCCCTTATTATTTTCTTATTATTTTCAACTAATAATATATTAACATAATTTCTTTTTTTTTGTCAAGACAATTATTCAAATAAAATAAAAGTTTTTTTTTATTTTATATATTTTTTAAATATATTCATAAGAATATTGCTTATATATTAATTAATAAGCTAAAATATTAATAGCCTACTTAACTCAGTGGTTTAGAGTATCGCTTTCATACGGCGAGAGTCATTGGTTCAAATCCAATAGTAGGTAAATAATTAATAAAAGAACTCAATGGTATATAATTTATATACCATTGAGTTTACTAAAATTTTTAATTTTAGGAAATAGCTTCAATAGCTTCTAAGCGTGCTTTTGCTCTTTTCAAAGTCAAATTAGCTTCAATAGCTTGTTTTCGACCGTTCGCTTGAGATAGCTTAGTTTGAGCCATCTGAAAAGTTTCTTGAGCATCTTGAAAATTTATTTCATTAGCTTTTTCTGCTTCATTTACCAAAATTGTCATTTGATTATTGTCTATCATAGCAAAACCACCCATTAATGCCATAGTAGACCATTTTTCATTAAGTCGTATTTTTATAATACCTATATCTAAGGCCGTTAAAAGTGGTGCATGGTTGGGTAATATACCAATTCGACCACTATTTGTAGATAAAATAATTTCTTGTACTTCAGAATTCCAAACAATTCTATTTGGAGCCATTACACGAAGATTTAGGGTCATGTTTTATTAATTCTCCACTTGTAAGGTTGCAGCCTTTGCAGTAGCTTCATCAATATTACCTACTAAATAAAAAGCTTGCTCAGGAAAACTATCTAATTCCCCAGAAAGAATCATTTGAAAACCTTTAATGGTTTCAATAAGACTAACATATTTACCTGGAGAACCTGTAAATACTTCTGCTACGAAAAATGGTTGTGATAAAAAACGCTCAATTTTTCGTGCTCTTGCTACAGTTAATCTGTCTTCTTCTGATAATTCATCAAGTCCAAGAATAGCTATAATATCTTGTAATTCTTTATAGCGTTGTAATGTCTGCTTAACTCCCTGAGCCGTTTCATAATGCTCTTCACCTACAATCCAAGGTTGAAGCATAGTAGAAGTTGAATCTAAAGGATCTACTGCTGGATAAATACCTTTGGCTGCTAATCCTCTTGATAATACAGTAGTTGCATCTAAATGTGCAAAAGTCGTAGCAGGGGCTGGGTCAGTTAAGTCATCTGCAGGTACATAAACTGCTTGAATTGAAGTAATAGAGCCTTCTTTTGTTGAAGTTATTCTTTCTTGTAAAGTACCCATTTCTGTACTTAAAGTTGGTTGATAACCTACAGCAGATGGCATTCTACCTAATAAAGCAGATACTTCTGAGCCGGCTTGGACGAAACGAAAAATATTATCAATAAATAAAAGTACATCTTGTTTATTAACATCTCTAAAATATTCGGCCATTGTTAAAGCAGTTAACCCTACTCTCATACGAGCTCCAGGTGGCTCATTCATTTGACCATAAACTAAAGCTACTTTTGATTCTGAAATATTTTCTTCATTAATTACTTTTGACTCTTTCATTTCCATGTAAAGATCATTTCCTTCACGAGTACGTTCCCCTACTCCACCAAATACAGATACACCACCATGTGCTTTAGCAATGTTATTAATTAATTCCATAATAAGTACGGTCTTTCCTACACCAGCTCCTCCAAACAATCCGATTTTTCCACCACGTCGATAAGGAGCTAAAAGATCTACTACTTTAATTCCTGTTTCAAAAATAGATAATTTAGTATCTAATTGTGTAAAAGCCGGAGCAGATCTATGAATCGGGAAAGTTGTACTAGCATCTACAGGACCAAGATTATCCACAGTTTCTCCTAGAACATTAAAAATACGTCCAAGAGTAGCTTCCCCAACTGGAACACTCAAAGGAGCTCCTGTATCAATAACTTGCATTCCTCTCATTAAACCATCTGTCGCACTCATAGCAACAGCTCGGACCTTATTATTTCCTAGTAATTGCTGTACCTCACAAGTAACATTAATTTCTTGACCTGCTGTATTTTGACCCTCAACTATTAAAGAATTATAAATATTAGGCATTTTACCTGGAGAGAAAGTAACATCTAATACGGGACCGATAATTTGAGTAATACGTCCTGTATTTTTAGCAATAAGTGTTGAAGTACCAAAAGTGCGAGAATCTGTTTTCATAAAATTTAGAAGTAATAAATTGGTTGCTGATTATATTGAAAAAATATTTAGTATCAACTCGATCATTTAATTATTGAATAAAAAAATTACTTTCAATTAATTACTTATATATAGATATAAGTATATGAAATAAAAAAAATTAAAAAGTTTAAGAAATAAATATTTTTTATAAGTTGTAAATATTAGTAAATAATAAATATATTTAAATAAAGAATTTTTATTTTATTTTCAAAAAATAAGTTAAATTAGGTAATAGTTTCTTTTTTTATTTCTTACTATGTTTTTAATTAAATTTTATTTTTATTAATTAGTTTAACATTCAAAAGATTATTAGGTCAATGCTTATACAAATAAAACTCATTTACTAAAAATAATCTGAGTTGCATCAAATGTAAAAAATACTATACAATGATACTGTTTTGTTATAGTAAAATAACTTTGTCTAAAACTAGACAAAATTAAATACCAAAGATGTTTTTTTATAAGATTAAAAAAACTTATTTGTCGAGCAGACCTCATCCTTGCAAGAGTTATTAATTGAGTTGTAGGGAGGGACCTATGTCACCACAAACGGAGACTAAAGCAGGTGTTGGATTTAAAGCTGGTGTTAAAGATTACAGATTAACTTATTACACTCCAGATTATCAGACTAAAGAAACTGATATTTTAGCGGCATTTCGAATGACTCCTCAACCAGGAGTACCCGCTGAAGAGGCAGGAGCTGCAGTAGCTGCGGAATCTTCCACTGGTACATGGACCACTGTTTGGACTGATGGACTTACCAGTCTTGATCGTTATAAAGGACGATGCTATGATCTTGAAGCAGTTCCTGGAGAAGAGAATCAATATATTGCTTATGTTGCTTACCCATTAGATTTATTTGAAGAAGGTTCTGTTACCAATTTATTTACTTCTATTGTTGGTAATGTTTTTGGATTTAAAGCTTTACGAGCTTTACGTCTAGAAGATTTACGTATTCCTCCAGCTTATTCCAAAACTTTCCAAGGCCCACCTCATGGTATTCAAGTTGAAAGAGATAAATTAAATAAATATGGTCGTCCATTATTAGGATGTACTATTAAGCCAAAATTAGGTTTATCTGCTAAAAACTATGGTAGAGCTGTATATGAATGTCTTCGTGGTGGACTTGATTTCACAAAAGATGATGAAAACGTAAATTCTCAACCTTTTATGCGTTGGAGAGATCGTTTCTTATTTGTAGCAGAAGCTATTTATAAATCTCAAGCTGAAACAGGTGAAATTAAAGGACATTATTTAAATGCTACCGCAGGTACATGTGAAGAAATGATGAAAAGAGCTCAGTTTGCTAGAGAATTAGGCATGCCTATTGTCATGCACGACTATTTAACAGGTGGTTTTACTGCAAATACCAGTTTGGCTCATTATTGTCGTGATAATGGGTTGCTTCTTCATATTCACCGTGCAATGCATGCAGTTATTGACCGACAAAAAAATCATGGTATGCATTTCCGTGTATTAGCTAAAGCATTACGTTTATCCGGTGGAGACCATATTCATGCTGGTACTGTAGTAGGTAAACCTGAAGGAGAACGTCAAGTAACTTTAGGATTTGTGGATTTACTTCGTGATGATTATATTGAGAAAGATAGAAGCCGTGGTATTTATTTCACCCAAGATTGGGTTTCTTTACCAGGTGTTTTACCTGTAGCCTCTGGTGGTATTCATGTTTGGCATATGCCAGCATTAACTGAAATCTTTGGAGATGATTCTGTATTACAGTTTGGTGGAGGAACTTTAGGTCACCCTTGGGGTAATGCACCTGGAGCAGTTGCTAATAGAGTTGCCTTAGAAGCTTGTGTACAAGCTCGTAATGAAGGACGTGATCTTGCTCGTGAAGGTAATGAAGTTATTCGTGAAGCTACTAAATGGAGTCCCGAATTAGCTGCGGCTTGTGAAGTTTGGAAAGAAATTAAATTTGAGTTTGATACAATTGATACTATATAATTTAATTTTTTTCTTTGACTTTTATTTCTGTTAAAGTAAGTTCTTAAATTTAGTAAAATAAAAAGAGAATAAATTAATAATAAGTATAAAAACCCTATAGGGTTTTTTATACTTATTATTAATTAGAGATTTTAATTTGTTTTATTGATTATTATAATAATCAATAAAACAAATTAAAATCTCTAATTAATCCATTGTTTGAAGGTTTTGTAGCTCAGTGGATTAGAGCGTATGGTTCCGAACCATGAAGTCAAGGGTTCAAATCCCTTCTAAACCATTAAATAAAAAAATAAATTCTTTTAATTAGTTTTTTTTTATTGTGTTAAACTTTAATTATATATTATATTAGGTAAAAAAAATTTTAATATTATTGATTATTAAAAAATATTAATTATATAAAATATATATTCACTATTAATGTGGAAAAATCAAATAAAAAAACTATTAATATGTCTTTAATGAATTGGTTTGAAGATAAACGCCGATTTGGTGGCTTAATCGGAGCTTCTATTGAAAAAGCTACAAAAGAATATATTCTTAATGAAAGAAAAAGACTTAAAGTTAATACTACTAACGGACTATGGACTCGACGTGATAATTGCGAAAATATTCTTTATGTTAGATTTTTGAAACAAAATAAATCTATTTGTGAAGAATGTGGATATCATTTACAAATAGGCAGTACAGAAAGAATTGAACTTTTAATTGATCGTGGAACCTGGCAGCCTATGGATGAAGATATGGTTGCTCGGGATGTTCTCAAATTTTCTGATGAAGATTCTTATAAAAGTCGTGTTATTTTTTATCAAAAAAGAACTGGTTTAACTGACGCTATTCAAACAGGTATAGGCAAATTAAATAAAAATTTAATTGCTCTTGGGGTTATGGAGTTTCAATTTATGGGAGGAAGTATGGGTTCTGTAGTGGGTGAAAAAATAACCCGCCTTATTGAATATGCTACTGAAAAATCTATGCCATTAATTATTGTATGCTCTTCTGGCGGAGCACGAATGCAAGAAGGAACATTAAGCTTAATGCAAATGGCTAAAATTTCATCTGTTTTACAAATTCATCAAGCTAAAAAAAAATTGCTTTATATAGCTATTCTTACATATCCTACAACCGGCGGAGTTACTGCTAGTTTTGGTATGTTAGGAGATATCATTATTGCTGAACCTAAAGCATATATTGCATTTGCTGGTAAAAGAGTAATTGAACAAACATTACGTCAAAAAATACCATATGGTTTTCAAGTTGCTGAATCTTTATTTGATCATGGTTCACCCGATTCAATTGTTCCACGTAACCTTCTAAAAGGGGTTTTAGGTAAAATATTTGAACTTTATGGTTTAGCTGCTTATAAAGAGCATAATAATTCTTTTTTTTAATTTAATATTTATTTTATTAATTTCTTTTTTTTTAATAAAAATTTTAATTAAATTTTTTTTATTCTTTTTAAATGTTATAATTTTTGTATAGATGCTAAAATTTTATATATTAATATAACTACTTTATTTAAATTTTAATTAAATTTTTAATATTTATTGATTTTTAAGTTAAGATTAAAAAACTTTTAAGTAATTATAAAAAAAAAATATATATATATATATATTAACATCTTTTTTAGAAAAACAGTATAATTAACTTTCTTATTTTTTTATAACTATTTTTTCTACAAATAATATTATTTATTAAAGGTAATTTTTTTATGACAGCTTCTTATTTACCTTCGATTTTCGTTCCTCTAATAGGTCTAGTTTTTCCAGCAATTACAATGGCTTCTTTATTTATATATATTGAACAAGACGAAATAATCTAAAATTTTTATTAAAATTTTAATAAAAATTTTAGATTATTATTATATTTCGTCTATTTATTAACTTTTAAATTTATACTTTTTAATCATATTTCAATTAATAAATATATATATATCTATATATAAATATATATATAGATATATATATAAATAAAAATGACAAATTCTAATTATAAAAAACTATATTAATCTTTTTTTTAAACTACTAAATATTAATTTAATATATAAAAAAATTTAGTTTTGTTTTTTTTTTGCTAGTTATCCTATATATATTTCATAAATTTTTGGGGACCTCACTATGAAGCGTGAATCTGAATGGCTTTGGGTAGAGCCTATAATAGGATCTCGAAGAATCAGTAATTTTTGTTGGGCATTTATTCTTTTATTTGGTGCATTCGGATTTTTTTCCGTAGGATTTTCTAGTTATTTTGGTAAAGATCTAATACCTTTCTTATCATCTCAACAAATTATTTTTGTACCTCAAGGGGTTGTAATGTGTTTTTATGGTATTGCAGGGTTATTTCTTAGTTTTTATTTATGGTGCACAATTTTATGGAATGTAGGTAGTGGTTATAATAAATTTGATAAAAAAGAAAAAATTGTTTCTTTATTTCGTTGGGGATTTCCTGGGAAAAATCGGCGTATTTATATTAATTTCTTCATGAAAGATATACAAGGAATACGTATGGAAGTTCAAGAAGGTATTTACCCTCGGCGTATTCTCTATATGAAAATAAAAGGCCAACAAGATATTCCTTTAACACGTTTTGGGGAAAAAATAACTTTAAGAGAAATTGAAGAAAAAGCTGCAGAATTAGCTCGATTTTTACGTGTATCTATAGAAGGACTTTAAAATTAAAAAATAAAAACTAAATTTAAAATAAATTTTAATTTATCTAATTAATATAGAATAAAAAACTTTAATATTATTTTTTTCATTTTACAGAATCTTAATTAAATAGTATTTATGAAATCTTATTATGTGCAATTTTATTTTTGGTTATCAAAAACTCCATACCGTTCTTTGGAAAGAGCTTATAAAACGAGCAAAAAAATACAATATATAAAAAAAGATTATTTTTCTTATAAAAATAAGAATTCATCTTCAAGACGGTCTTGGCAAGCCATAATGTTATATATAAATACAAATTTAAATAACTATGTATTTATAATATATTGCAGTCTTTTAGAATATAAAATTAGTTTATTTGTTTTAAGCATTATAAATAATTTAGTCTTAAATATATCAAATTTTTTTAATTCTTTTTTTTCTAAAGTTACTAATTATTTTCTAGTTTTTATTAAATTTATTCCACAAATTTTAATGTTTCCGCAGTTTTATTTTTTTTCTTTTTGGAAAAATATTTTCAATTTTTTTTTTTTTTTTTCACCTAAAAACTTTCTAAATAAAATTGAAAATAAAATGGACAAAATTAAAATTGATTGTAAAAAAAAAATTATTAAAATTAAAACTTCTTTTATTTTAACTAATTTAGTAAGAAAAGATTCAAAAAAAATTGAACAAATGAATAAAAAATTAGCTTGGATTGAAGCTAGTTTAAATGACTTAGATACATGGAAGAATTATTATTCTTTTTCTTTTTTTTCTTTTGAAAAAAAAAATTTAGAAAACACTTTATATTTCTTAGATTTTGAAAAAATTGATGTTACTACAGCGGCTTATGAATCTATAGGTCTTGTACCTCGTTCAATAACTCGTACTTTATCTGGATTTCAAGCAGAGTTAACGGGACAATCAACTTCATTAGTTCTTCAAGATTTTCAAATATCTCGCTATCAGGCATTGGCTTCTGTACAATATATGTTATTTTTATTTTCTTTTCCCTGGGGATTTTCTATTTTTTTTAAAATTTGGTTTTTAGAGCCTTGGCTCAAAAATTGGTGGAATACTTATCAATTTCAAATTTTTCTTAATTCTTTTCAACAAGAAATAGCATTGAAACGACTTCAAGAGATAGAAGAACTTATTTGGTTAGATAAAATAATGGTAAATTCTTTGAAAGAAATAAAATCATATGATCTTAATATAGAAATTCATCAAAAAACAATTCAGTTAGTCAAAATATATAATGAAAATAGTTTAAATACTCTTTTACAGTTATTAACAGACATTATTTATTTTATTATTTTAAGCGCTGTTTTTATTTTAGGTAAAAAAAGATTAGCTATTTTAAATTCTTGGATTCAAGAATTATTTTATAGTTTAAGTGATACAATGAAAGCTTTTTTTATTCTTTTATTAACAGATTTATGTATTGGATTTCATTCACCTCATGGTTGGGAAATAGTTATAGGTTCTTTTTTAGAACATTTGGGGTTTGCCCATAATAAACATATAATATCTTGTTTTGTTTCAACTTTTCCAGTCATTTTAGATACTGTTTTTAAATATTGGATTTTTCGGCATTTAAACCGTATATCTCCCTCTATTGTAGCAACTTATCATACAATGAATGAATAAAAAATAAATATATAATTATAAAATAATTTATTAATTATTAGTTAATTCTTTTGATTACTAATGTAGAGTAGAATATTTTTGATTTATGATCTTCATTATTATTTATAATGAGCAGAATTAGAAATAAGGATCACTAGTTTAGCTAAGTATCCTGCTAATGAATTTTTTGGAAGAGAATAATTGAACTATGCAGAACAAAAATATTAATCACTGGATAAAAAAGTGCGTGATTCGATCGATTTCGATCATAATCTTGATGAAAATGATAGCTTGGCCATCTATTTCCGAAGCATATCCAATTTTTGCACAACAAGCATATGAAGACCCTCGAGAAGCAACCGGTCGTATTGTATGTGCCAATTGTCACTTAGCCAAAAAACCTGTAGATATTGAAGTTCCTCAATCTATATTACCAGATACTGTATTTGAGGCTGTTGTTAAAATTCCCTACGATACACAAATCAAACAAGTTCTTGCTAATGGTAAAAAAGGAGCATTAAATGTAGGAGCTGTCCCTATTTTACCCAAAGGATTTGAGTTAGCGCCTTCAGATCGTATTCCTCCAGAAATGAAAGAGAAAATAGGTAATCTTTATTTTCAATCTTATAGTTCTGATAAAAAAAATATTATTGTAATAGGTCCTATTCCGGGTAAAAAATATAGTGAAATTGTATTTCCTATTCTTTCACCAGATCCTGCTGTTAATAAAGAAACAAATTTTCTAAAATATCCTATATATTTAGGTGCTAATAGAGGAAGAGGACAAATTTATCCGGATGGAAGTAAGAGTAATAATACTGTTTATAATTCATCCATTACAGGTAAAGTAAGTCGAATTTTACGTAGAGAAAAAGGTGGTTATGAAATAACTATTGATAGTTTAGATGGTCGTCAAGTTGTAGATATTGTGCCTTCAGGACCAGAACTTATTATTTCAGAAGGTGAATTAATTCAAGCAGATCAACCTTTAACAAATAATCCTAATGTGGGTGGTTTTGGTCAAGGAGATGCAGAAATAGTACTCCAGGATCAATTACGTATTCAAGGTCTTTTATTATTTTTTGCATCCGTCATATTAGCACAAATATTCTTAGTACTTAAAAAGAAACAATTTGAAAAAGTTCAATTAGCAGAAATGAATTTTTAATTTTTGAATAAAAAATTAAAATTAAAGCGTTTGATTAATAGAATTCTTTTCTATTATGGATGATCATTATAATGAAATTCAATTTAGGTTTTTTATGTTTATATAATATGATAGTCATTTCTTTAGAAATCGAATATTTTGAATATTATTATCTTTTTCCTTTATTAAAAGAAATGTTAAATTATCATGGATATACATTAAAATTAAATTATTTAAAAAATTTTACTCAACAAGCATTAATAAACACATATCAATTAACTAAATGGGGGGGGAGGTTTCATAAATATTATAATAAATTCTACTATAATATATATTTTTTTATGATTGTAAAAAAAAAAAATCAAAAATTAAAAAAAAGTATATATAATCAATATATATATGAAAATAGAAATAAAAAATTACCAAAAAAATCTTTTTTGTATTTGATTTTTAAATTAATTATATCTTATAAAAAATGGAAAGCTGATGAACTATACATAAAAATGGCTCATATTGCTTATTGTGAAAATATAATAGATTTTATGATTAAACTTTTAAAAATGGCTCGTTTTGAAAAACAAACTTCTTTTTTTTTCATTTACATCTTAAAAATATAGGTATATTTTTTTATTTATTATAATATTTATCTTAATATTCTAAATTTTTTATTATAAAAAAAAATTAGAATAATAAAAAAATAAGTTATTTTTTTACTAAATTGAAAAGATACTATAAAATTTATTGCATAAATTTTATAGTATCTTTTCAATTTTATTATTATTTAAATAACAAAAATTTTAAAAATTTTTGTTCAATTAAATTTTGTTTTTTTAATTTTTTCTTATAATTTATTCATTTTATGAATAATTTATATATATATATTCAAAAATTAGATTATTATAATGATGAGCCTAATCCAGAGTATGAGCCATAAAAAGAGATACCCACTAAACCAATTACAGGAATACCAAATAGAGTACCTATTAACCATAAAGGAATTCTTCCGGTGGTATTTGCCATTTATCTTATACTCCTTTTTTTAATTTCATTTTTAGTTATAACTTAAACAGAAAAAGAACAGTTATAAATATTAAATTTTAAATTCATTCCAAATAAGGCAAAAGAATTTCTGTTTTAATTAATTAAAAAAATAATTAGAAAATAAAACAGCTAATACGAAAATCAATAACAAACCCCAATAGAGGCTAGTACGATTTAATTCTACACTTTGTTTGTTTGGGTTTGGTTGTGTCATATCTTCACATTTTAAATAAAGTTTATTATTCAAGTTTATCGTTGAATAAATTGCATTGCTGAAATTGATCCTAAAAAAAAAACTGTAGGTACAGCTAGTCCGTGAACGGCCAACCATCTAACTGTAAAAATTGGATAAGTTCTATCTATAGTCATTGATACCTCCTAAAAAGATCTAGTAAATTCATCAACTTGTTCTAGTGAATTAAAACGACCAGTAATTAAAGGAACTTCTTGTCGGCTTTCTGTAAAATATTCATTTGGCCGAGGGCTTCCAAAAACGTCATAAGCCAAACCTGTACTAACAAATAGCCAACCTGCGATAAACAAAGATGGTATAGTTATGCTGTGGATTACCCAGTATCGGATACTGGTAATAATATCAGCAAAAGGGCGTTCTCCTGTATTTCCAGACATGCTTAACTCCATAATATATATTTGTAAAGGCTGAGAAAAATTCCATAAAAGATTAAATCTAAAAAATTTTATAAAATATAGATCTTTTTTTAGCCTAGTTAGATTATCATTTTTATACCGAAGGTATTTTTGAAGCATACTAAATCAGTATAGCTAGGGTTGTTTTAACGCAGCAAGACAAATAAAATAAAAAGATGTAAAAAAATTGAAAGTTTTTAAATTTTTTAGTAAATTTAATTAGTTTTTCATAAAATTATTAATTTATTATATAAAATATAACACCTTTTTTAGTATATTATACTAATTTAAATTATTAAAGTTTTATAGATTAAATTAAAAATAAAATTAACTATTATAAATAATAAATACTTTTAGCAGAAATTAATATACTTATATAATAAATAAAAAAATAAATTATTTTTTATTAATTAAACATTATATTTAATACTTTTTTTTTTCAACAAAATAAATAGAATTTAAGTTAATTTAATTAAACTATCAATATAAAGTTTCATTAATATAATTAGTTAAATTTTAATCAAATTTTTATAGAAAATAGAAATCATCCGAAATAAAAGAGTGGCAAAATTAGTTAAATCTGCTACTATAAAAAAAAGCATTGAACAAAATAAAGTCAATGTTATATTTATAATTATTAAAAGTATTTTCAATTAATAAAATTTTAATTCATAAAGAATTTAGGTAATTGTTTTACAAAAGATGTATACTAAATTTGTTATATTATCATTAGGATTTTTCTCATGCTTACTATAATCAGTTATTTTCTATTTTTGTTTGCTGCTTCATTTTTAGCTTTAGTTTCATTTATTGGTTTAAATAAAATACAACTTATCTAAAAAACTATAAAAAAGGTAATTTTTAAGGTCCCATTAATTTCATTGTATTTCTCGAATAAATTTTGAGATTAATAATAAATTTAGTTAGTTTCTAACTTAAATATTATTTTAGTTAAATAAAAAATGGTTGAAGCATTGCTATCTGGAATTGTACTAGGGTCAATTCCAATAACTTTAGCTGGATTGTTTGTAACCGCTTACTTACAATATCGACGTGGTGATCAATTGGATCTTTAATTCAGAATTTATTTCAAAATATTTTCACAATCACGCTCTGTAGGATTTGAACCTACGACATCAGGTTTTGGAGACCTGCGTTCTACCGGGCTGAACTAAGAGCGCCTATTTCAAATAAAATTTTTTTTTTAATAATAAAAAATAATATTTTAATTTTTATTTATTTATAACAAGAAAAAAAGTAATTTAAAATTACTAATTTATTTTAAATTATCATTTTATTATATATATATTTTCGGGTAGGGATGACAGGATTCGAACCTGCGGCATTTTGTACCCAAAACAAACGCGCTACCAAACTGCGCTACATCCCTCCCATAATTAATTATTATTAATTATAACTAATTGTATCTTATTTATTAAGTTTTTCCTATACTTTTTATTAATTTATTAATTATATTTTTAATAAAATTTAAATAAAATTATTAAAGTTATTTTATTTGGAAAATATATAGAAAATAGAGATAAATTTTATATATATAGTGGCTATTGTTTTTATGTAAATAAAAAATTATATATAAATATTATTTTTTCTTCATAAAAAAGGTATCATTTAAGATAAAATAACTTTAATTAAATAAAAAAATATAAAGTAATTTTTTAATTTATTTGTTTTTTCTTAAAAAATTTAATTAATTATTTTATTATATAAAAAAATTATAAGAAATATACCAAACAAACTTTATTAGTTTATTTAAAATTTTCTAAATATTTATTATAAGGAGATCTACAATGCAAGATGTAAAGACATATCTTTCTACAGCACCCGTATTAGCTACTCCATGGTTCGGATTTTTAGCTGGTTTATTAATAGAAATTAATCGTTTCTTTCCAGATGCTTTAATTCTTCCCGTTCTTTAAATAAAAAAAACTTTTATATAAAAAAAATTTATATTAAAAATAATAACAATTTTTTTAATTTTTTATTATTATTAAAATTCACTAAAAAATTTAAATTTAATTGCTAATTTTTTTAAAGATATTTTATAAATTTTAGAGATTCAATATTCGAGATAAATAGTATTATGGCTAAAAATAAAGATGTAAGAGTAACAATTACTTTAGAATGTACTAATTGTGCTCAAAATAATGAAAAAAAAAAATTAGGTATTTCTAGATATAGTACTCAAAAAAACCGTCGTAATACGCCTATTCGATTAGAATTAAACAAATTTTGTTCTTATTGTAATAAGCATACTATTCACAAAGAAATAAAAAAATAAATAGTTTTTATGAAACAAGCTATAAATAAATCTAAGCGATCTTCTCGTAGACGTTTACCACCAATTAGATCAGGTGAGATTATTGATTATAAAAATATAAATTTACTTCGTAGATTTATCAGTGAACAAGGAAAAATTTTATCTAGACGAATGAATAGATTAACTTCAAAACAACAGCGTTTAATGACTATTGCTATTAAAAGAGCTCGTGTTTTAGCTTTATTGCCTTTTCTAAATAATGAAAATTAATTTAATTTTTTGATTTATTGTTGCTAAAGTTTTCTCTATTTTCAATAATTTCTTTAATAAATTATTAACTTCCCTGGAATCTAATTACTCCAGGGAAGCTTTTTTATTTAATCTTTTTTTTTCATTTCTTTATTATTCACTAACTTTTTTTAATATTGTAAAAAAACAATTGTAATCTAGTAAAGCTATTTGTGCAAGCACTTTTCGATTCAAAAGTACTTGATTTTGATATAAATTTTGAATTAATTTGTTATAAGAAATTCCATTATTTCGGGATGCTGCGTTAATCCGAGTAATCCATAAGCGACGAAGATCTCTTTTTCGTTTATTTCTATCTCGATAAGAAGAAGCTAAAGCTCGCATTCCTTGCTGATTGGCTGTCCGAAATAGTTTTGAATGAGCTCCCTGAAATCCTGTTGTAAGCGCAAAAATATTTTTTCGTCGTTTTCGAGCTACATATCCACGTTTAACTCTAGTCATTGATGTCTACTCTCATAAATTACTGATTGATTTTAATTAAGGAATAAAAAAATAATCTTTTTTTATTTATTTTTTATTATTATTTTTCTTATTAATAGAAAAGTCAAATGAAAAATAAAAGTAACAAATTTAATTTTATTGATTATATTTTATAAAAATTTGTTTAAAATAAAAAAATAAAAAGGAAATATATATATATATATTTTATTTGATTATTACTATTTTTTAATCATAAAAAAAAAATAAACATATATATATTTTTAGATACAGAAAATTATTTTTTTTTATTTTTTATAAAAAAAAAGCTGATTTTTCTAGTGTAGAAAGTAAAAATTCTAATGGCTTTTGCTACTTTAACCTTCCCAACCATAATTTATTCAAGTTAAAAACCTTCTTATTCACAAAAGAATAGGACCTTGAAATAAGAAAAATAATGGATTCCATTGTTTCTATGGCTTCTTCTTCAACGGTGAGGTCCTTTCTATATACCGGAGCTTTGCAAATTTAAAAATGTTATTTGTAATTTATATAATTTTCAAATTTTAGCTTTATTTGATTAGCCAAATAAAAAAAGTATTAAAATCAAAAACTTTTTTATCTAGTAACGATATGTTATTTTGATAGTTTGCTGGACAGCTGACCTTATTAATCCGTTTTTGCAATCATACAATTATTCCGTAATAAACTTTATTCTTGTATTTTTTTTCGCTTAACACATCTATGATTAAATCAATAGTATTGAAAATTTGCTTTTTTATCTTACATTAAAATAATTGGATTTGCACCAATAAAAGCCATAAATTTCATTTATTTATTAAATAAATAATAGATTAGTCATTTGTTAAAATAAAAAGGTTCTTCTGCTATACTGAACTTTTTTATTCTTTATAATTTTATAATCATAACAAGTCGCACATACACTCTAGTACAAACTCCTCGTCGTTGAGGACATCCGCGAAGGGCTGGAGATTTTGTTCTATTTTCTATTGGTTGTCTTCGATTTTTAATTAATTGTTGAATAGTAGGCATTTTAAATTATATGCAGAATTTATTGGTTTAAATTAATTTTAACCAGAAAAATATAATGTAATTTTTTTTTTATTTCTTTAAATATATATATATCAAACAGATTTTAAATTTAATTTTAAATTAAAAAAAAAATTTATTTAAAAATTTAAGTATTTTCTATAGCTACAAGATCTACAATGCCATAAATTTTTGCTTCTTTTGCTGACATAAAAACATCTCTTTCCATATCTTCAGAAATAACCCATAAAGGTTTACCTATTCTTTGTACATAAACTCGAGTAATGTAATCACGAAGTTTTAGTACTTCTTCCGCTTCCATCATACACTCACCTGCTTGTCCATCATAATAAGAACTAGCAGGTTGATGAATCATTACCCTAATTATAAAATCTGATATAAAAATTTGTATGAACTGTACAAGCATCTTTTATATTGTATACAGCTCTAAAAATAAAATCATAAAATATTTTTTGAAAAAATATAGATTTATTTCAATAAAATATTTTTTAATCAATAAAATATTTTTTAATATAATTAATTTTTTTTAATTTTATATACCATTTTTCTTTTATTAAATACTATTATGGTTCTATTGTTTTATACTTTTTTTTATAAAACAATGCCAAAGTTTTTTTTTAATATAGTTAAATTTTAATTTAACTAAAATTTAAAATTTGTATTTTTATATTTTCTAGTTAATAAAAAAGTAAAGAAAATTATATTTATAACACTGAAATAAATAAAAAATTTTAATTAATTATCTTGATATTAAACTTTCTTTTAAGATTATTTTATCAAGCTTTTTATGTCATGCTATTATTACCTTCTATGAGGCGTATACATCGTTTTACTAATTAAAAAAAAGCAAATATTGGCGCAAAGCGTGAGGTAACGCTATACGTTTAGTAATTTCACCCCCAGTTAAAATAAATGATCCCATGGAAGCCGCTAATCCCATACAAATTGTATGAACATCTGGAACTACGAATTGCATAGCATCATAAACAGATATTCCAGCTAGAACAGCTCCACCAGGAGAATTAATATATAAATACATATCTTTACTTTCATCTTCTCCATTTAAATACATCATAATTCCAATGAGTTGATTTGCAATTTCATCGTCTACATGTTGACCTAAAAAAAGTAATCTTTCCCGATAAAGTCGATTGTTATAATAAAATTTAATAAGTTACTTTTTTTTATATAACTGTACTAGCTTTTTTATTTGCCCAATACAGTTTAAGCAGTTGAAAAAAATATTATTAGTTTTTTTAGTTTTTTATAAAAAGTTGAATATTTTATACTTTTTTTTCATAAATATTTTAAATTATTATCATAACTTTGTTTAATAGTCTAAGTTCGTTTTTTATATACTTAGTGAACAGCATATTAAACAATTCATTCTTTAATATATTTATTAAATAATCTATTTTTTTATTTAAAATATTTTTGCATTTTATATCTTTTTTTTTTACAAACGGTTTTTAGTAATATCTTTAGGTTTATAATCTACTTCGGTAAAAATGAGTTAAGTCTTATCTACATATAAAAATAAGTCTATTGCTTTTTTTTTTATTTTTTAGCAATTTTCAAAATAAAATTTTCAATTAGTAAATTTAACTAAAATTTTAATTTAAATCTTTAACGAAGTTTAAATCTTTATTTTTTGTTTAACTAACCATAGAAAAGATGATTAAACCTTTTTACTTAAGAAATTTTATTAAAATATTATTCCATGCTATTAAAGCTTTAATAATTTATTAAATTTAAAATGAAATAAAAACATCTAGATTATATTAAATAAATAAAAGATGATGGATAATTTCCATATAACCAAATATGTTTAATAAACGCACTATACGTCGATCCAAACAGCATCTTCTTCTCCTGGAAGCCTAAAAGGCACTTTTGGAACACCAATGGGCATTTTTTTTATTTAAAATAAATATATAACAGCACTTAAAATGAAAATAGACAAAAAAAAAAAGGTAGCTAACAAATAAAAAATTAGTTTATAATGTTATTAAGAAGATTATATTATATTTTTTTAATAATATTGTCATTATTATATATAATTTAATAATTATATTATATATAATTTATAAAGAAAAAAAAATTTATTAAAGTTTAAATTATTTTTATGAGTTTAAACTTTATTTTATTTTAGTATAGTCATTGATTAATGCAAAAAAGTTACGTAGTCTCTAATTCTCTTTGAGAAAGGGGTATTTCCATGGGTTTGCCTTGGTATCGTGTTCATACTGTCGTATTAAATGATCCTGGTCGTTTAATTGCTGTACATTTAATGCATACAGCTTTAGTTTCTGGCTGGGCTGGTTCTATGGCTTTATATGAATTAGCGGTTTTTGATCCTTCTGATCCTATTCTTGACCCAATGTGGAGACAAGGTATGTTTGTTATACCTTTCATGACTCGTTTGGGGATAACAAAATCTTGGGGGGGTTGGAGTATTACTGGAGAAACTGTAAATAACGCAGGTATTTGGAGTTATGAAGGTGTAGCTGCAGTTCATATCATATTATCAGGATTATTATTTTTAGCAGCAATCTGGCATTGGGTATATTGGGATTTAGAGTTATTTCGTGATGAACGTACAGGAAAACCTTCTTTGGATTTGCCTAAAATTTTTGGGATTCATTTATTCTTATCAGGAGTTCTTTGCTTTGCATTTGGAGCTTTTCATGTAACAGGTCTATTTGGTCCCGGTATATGGGTATCTGATCCTTATGGATTAACTGGAAAAGTGCAATCTGTGGTTCCAGCTTGGGGAGCTGAAGGTTTTGATCCTTTTGTTTCAGGAGGAATAGCTTCGCATCATATTGCAGCAGGTATTTTAGGTATATTAGCAGGTTCATTTCATCTTAGTGTTCGTCCTCCTCAACGATTATATAAAGGATTACGTATGGGGAATGTTGAAACTGTTCTATCTAGTAGTATTGCCGCTGTATTTTTTGCTGCCTTTGTTGTCGCTGGTACTATGTGGTATGGTTCTGCTGCAACTCCGGTAGAATTATTTGGTCCTACTCGTTATCAGTGGGATCAAGGGTTTTTTCAACAAGAAATAGATCGAAGAATTCGTTCTAGTAAAAATGAAAATCTTAGTTTATCTGAAGCTTGGTCTAAAATTCCAGAAAAACTAGCTTTTTATGATTATATTGGTAATAATCCGGCTAAAGGTGGTTTATTTAGAGCAGGTGCTATGGATAATGGAGATGGAATAGCTGTTGGATGGCTAGGCCATGCTGTTTTTAAAGATAAAGAAGGGCATGAACTTTTTGTCCGCCGTATGCCTACTTTCTTCGAAACTTTTCCAGTAGTTCTAGTAGATGAAGAAGGAATTGTTAGAGCTGATGTTCCATTTAGAAGAGCTGAATCTAAATATAGTGTTGAACAAGTTGGTGTAACTGTCGAATTTTATGGTGGGGAACTTAACGGAGTAAGTTTTAGCGATCCAGCTACAGTAAAAAAATATGCTAGACGTGCTCAACTAGGTGAAATTTTTGAATTTGATCGTGCTACTTTAAAATCAGATGGTGTTTTTCGTAGTAGCCCACGAGGTTGGTTTACTTTTGGACATGCTACATTTGCTCTTCTTTTCTTTTTTGGTCATATTTGGCATGGTGCTAGAACCTTATTTAGAGATGTTTTTGCTGGTATTGATCCAGATCTAGATGCACAAGTAGAATTTGGAGCATTTCAGAAATTAGGAGACCCTACTACTAAAAGACAAATAGTTTAAATTAATTTAATAAGGTTTTTTCTATCTTTCTTAATAATTTTTAATAAAAAAATAAATTTAATTTAATAAAAAAAAAATAATATATATATATATTATTTTTTTTTCAAACTTTTTAAATAAAATCTATTTTCAATTAGTACGAAAGCTATCTCCATACTTCTCACTTATAATAAAATCTATGGAAGCATTGGTTTATACATTTTTATTGGTAGGTACTTTAGGAATAATTTTTTCCGCCATTTTTTTTCGCGAACCACCTAAAATTCAAACTAAAGGAAAAAAATAATAATTTTTAAGTTTATTTGATTTTTTACAGAAATAATTAGGTACCTTCCCTTTATTTCAGGGAAGGTTTTCAATAATTAACTTAATCTTCATGCTCTTCAAAAGGATCTCTAAGGTCTTTAGAGGGTTGCCCAAAAGCTGTATAAAGAGCATAACCGGTAAAACTCACAGGTGAACACGAGATAAATATAGCGACTAATGTTGCAGTTTCCATTTTTAAGTAATTCCAAAAGAATGGTTTATTTTTAATTGATTTAATTAATATAATAGTACACAAAGTTAACAAATCTCAACTAATGCAATAAAATTTTATGGCTACACAAATTATTGATGATACTCCTAGAACAAAAGGAAAACGAAGTGGTTTGGGAGATATATTAAAACCACTTAACTCAGAATATGGTAAAGTTGCTCCTGGATGGGGCACAACACCTTTAATGGGTATTGCAATGGCATTATTTGCAATTTTTTTAGTTATTATTCTTGAACTTTATAATTCTTCAGTATTATTAGATGGAGTTCCTGTAAGTTGGTAATACCTTAAAACGGTTCAATAAAAAAATTTAAATTTTTTTATTGAACCGTTTTAAGGTATTATTTTTATTTGCTAACAAAAATTTTTGTTTTATATATTTAAGGTAGTTTAATCGTGTAATCAATTAATTAAAGGAATTTATGGATTATGGGTGTGCGGCTTGTTTAGATAAATGAAATTTAGAAATACAAAATAATTTGTTAATCTTAAAAAAAAGATTATTTTAATTTATTAAATGTTATAAATAAAACATTTAAAGCATAAATTTTATACAAAATATTAATAAATATTTTTTATTTAAATTAAACTATGATTAATTTTTTTTAAATTTACTAATAAAAAGTAAAATTTCGTTACCCAATTTTTTATTTGATTAAATTTAAAATGGTTACAAAAAAGTATTTACTTATTATACTTTTTTTTAGTCATCGGAATATAATAAAAATCTAAAGTTTAGTTATTTTTATTAAATTTTAAACAAGAAAATCTTTATAAAATTGTTATTAATCATATTAATTAAAAGAACAAAATTTGAAGTAAAAGATTACTCAAAAAAGCAGTTGATACAAATAAAGCAAACTTGAGATAAAATAATAAAAAAAAATTTATATATATATAAATATATATTTTATTTTTTTATATTTAAGCCCTATGATGCTAAAGTATCATTTACGGTTTTTAGGGAAGAAATACGTAAAAGTTTATCTATCGCAATAGAGTATATGATTGGTTTGAAGAACGTCTTGAAATTCAAGCAATTGCAGATGATATTACTAGTAAATATGTACCTCCTCATGTAAATATATTTTATTGTTTAGGAGGTATTACTTTAACTTGTTTTTTAGTGCAAGTAGCAACAGGATTTGCTATGACTTTCTATTATCGTCCAACAGTTACTGAAGCTTTTGCCTCTGTTCAATATATTATGACCGAAGTTAATTTTGGTTGGTTAATCCGCTCAGTTCATCGATGGTCCGCGAGTATGATGGTTTTAATGATGATTTTACATATATTTCGTGTTTATCTAACAGGAGGTTTTAAAAAACCTCGTGAATTAACTTGGGTTACTGGTGTTATTTTAGCAGTATTAACAGTTTCATTTGGTGTAACTGGGTATTCTTTACCTTGGGATCAAATTGGTTATTGGGCTGTTAAAATTGTAACAGGTGTACCTGATGCTATTCCTGTTATAGGATCCCCAATAGTAGAATTATTACGTGGAAGTGTTAGTGTAGGTCAATCTACATTAACTCGTTTTTATAGCTTACATACTTTTGTATTACCCCTTTTAACTGCAGTTTTTATGTTAATGCATTTTTTAATGATCCGCAAACAAGGTATTTCTGGTCCTTTATAAATTATTAGAATATAATTTTACTAAAACTGTATAATATAGTAATTTTTTTATTATTAAAAAAATTACTATAAATCAAAATGATTTATTGCCATAAATTTTTTATGAGCCGAATTAAAAAAAATTTATGGATTTTCTATATTTTATTTAAAATTTTTATTTAAATAAAATATATGTTTACTTTTTGAGACAAATTTAATTATGGGAGTGTGTGACTTGAATTAATTATTAAACTTTATAGATTTTTTAATCTATCACATTATAAAAATTTTAAAAATAAGATGTGTTGTTATCCCAAATTACTTAAAAAAATAAGAAAATAAAAAACTTGGGTAAAAAAATAAATTTGTTTTAAATAAAAAATTTTCTATGATCTAATAAATTGAAAAAGGCTTCGTAAAATTGAATAAATAAAAATAGAAATATCTATTACATTTATGTATATTATATGAATATGATAAAAAAACTACATTCATTTCTTCTGAGTTTTTGAATGTGAAATAATCATGGAAGTAAAAAAAAGGTCTAATGAGAAAAAAGTTAATATATTAACAAGTTAATTTTAAGTAAGTACATAATTTTAAAACTAGTAGAAAATAAAACTTATGAAAAATAAGACAATCCAAAAATAATATTAATAAAAATATTAGTTATTATTAAAAATAAAAAAAAAATATACTTGGATTTTGAACTTTTTTTAATGAAATAAAATTATTTAATATATTTAATTTATATACTAAACAACTTAATTAAATAAAATTTAATTTTTGGATTTAAATAAAAATAGTTTGAGTTGGATGAATAAAAAATTCAGGTCCAATTCTTTAGGGGGAATATTCTTTTATTGAAACCTATCCTAATAACAAAAAAACCCGACTTAAGTGACCCTATATTACGTGCTAAATTAGCCAAAGGTATGGGACATAATTATTACGGAGAACCTGCTTGGCCTAATGATCTTTTATATATTTTTCCAGTAGTTATTTTAGGTACTATTGCATGTAGTGTAGGTTTAGCTGTTCTAGAACCTTCTATGATTGGTGAACCAGCAAACCCTTTTGCAACTCCTTTAGAAATATTACCTGAATGGTATTTTTTTCCGGTTTTTCAAATACTTCGTACAGTTCCCAATAAATTATTAGGTGTTCTTTTAATGGCTGCAGTACCTGCGGGATTACTAACAGTACCTTTCTCAGAAAATGTAAATAAATTTCAAAACCCTTTTCGTCGTCCAGTAGCAACAACAGTTTTTTTAATTGGTACTGCCGTATCCCTTTGGTTAGGTATCGGAGCAGCTTTACCTATTGATAAATCATTAACTTTAGGTCTTTTTTAAAATAGTAAAATATTAGATTGATTTTTTAATTTTTTAGTACCTAGTTAATATTTAAAGTAACTTTTCTTTAAATGTTAACTAGGTGCTAAAAAATTAAAATTATTTAAAAGTTCTATAATAAATTTATTAGAGCTTTTTTTAATGCTTTTAATTTTTCTAATAAATATTTTATTTAATTAAATATTTAAGAAAATTTTAAACAAAAAAAAGCTACACTTTAACTATGAATTTAGTTTAATTTAATTTAATAGAAAATTTTTTATTTATTTCAAATAATATCAAAAGTTTTTTACAATATATTTTTATTTTATACACGTCGCTTTTTTGGAGGTCTACATCCATTATGTGGCATAGGAGTTACATCACGAACAAAGTTTAAAATAATTCCACTCCGACGAATAGCTCGTAAAGCCGTATCTCGTCCTGGGCCAGGACCACTAATCATAACTTCTGCTTGTTTCATACCTTGATCAATCAAAACGCGAATAGCATTTTCTGCGGCAGTTTGAGCCGCAAAAGGTGTACTTTTTTTCGTACCTTTGAAACCACAAGCACCTGCGGAAGACCAAGAAACTGCTTGTCCCCTTATATCCGTTACAGTAACGATTGTATTATTAAAACTTGCTTGAATATGAATAACTCCTTTAGGAATTCTACGTTTACCTTTGCGCAAACTAATTTTTTTCACTAATTTTGGCATAATTATTATGGTTTATTTATTTCAAAAATTGATTGTATTTTAATATCATATATATATTTACTTTTAAATATAATTATATATAAAAAATATTTAAATATATTTTTCATGACTTTTATTAAAATTTTATTTAATAAAAAATTATCCTTGTTTTTGTTTATGTTTTGGATTAGAACAAACTACCATAATTCGTTTTCGTCTACGAATTAACCGACAATTATCACATATTTTTTTAACAGAAGCACGGACTTTCATTTTTATATTTCCTATTTTTATGTGATTTATAATATAAAAAAAAATTATACTAAGTTTTTTAATTTATTATATTTTTGACATTTTCGATTAAAAAAATAAATTTAACTATTTTGCGATTTAGCACGAAGGCGATAAGTTATGCGTCCTTTAGTTAAGTCATAAGGACTTAATTCTACTTTAACTCGATCTCCTGGTAATATTCTAATATAATTTCGTCTTATTTTTCCCGAAATATGAGTTAAAACTTCACATCCATTGTCTAAACAAACTCGAAACATTGCATTAGGAAGTGATTCTGTAACTATACCTTCCATATCAATTAAATTTTGTTTCTTCATTAAAGGGAAAATCTCCTTTTTTAAGTTAACTAACGTTGTGAAATATAGTACTAGCTAGTTTTTTTATTTACAAAGATTTTCCTATGTGAAAGATTTAAATAAAATGTAAATAAATTACCATACATAACATAAAATTTCTCCTCCAATTTGTTTTTCTCTTGCTTCTCGATCCGTCATAATACCTTGAGAGGTTGAAAGAATAACAATTCCCATTCCACTTAACACTTTTGGAATTTCTTTATGATTAGAATACATTCTTAAGCCTGGTTTGCTAATACGTCGTAAAGTTGTTATATAAGGTTTTTTTTTTCTTCCTTGATATTTCAAAGTAAAAACTAAAAAATAAATTTTATTTTCTTTATGTTCTCTAAAAGTTTCTATAAAACCTTCTTGTAATAAGATTCTTCCAACATTCCGAGTAATATTAGTCGCTGGTATTTGAACTGTTTTTGTTTTTTCTAAGTTCGCATTTCTTATAGATGTAATCATATTAGCAATAGTATCGTTACTCATGAAAACTCCTTTTTACTATTAATATAAATAAGCTTTTTAATAAGTTAAAAGCTTTTAAGACAAAAAAAAATTTAGTTTTTTAGAAATTTTTTTGCTAATTTTAAAATGAAAATAAATTAAGATGAAAAAAATTAAAAAAAGAAAATATAAAATATATATATGAAAATAATAATGTACCTAAAAAAAAATTTTATGATTTTTAATTTCTAGTTATAATACCTCAGGAGCTAATGACACTATTTTAGTAAAATTAGATTCTCTTAATTCTCGTGCAACAGGACCAAAAACGCGTGTTCCTTTTGGATTTCCTTCTTGATTAATAACAACAGCAGCATTATCGTCAAATTGTATAATAGTTCCATTTTTGCGCTTAAGTTCTTTACAAGTTCGTACAACTATTGCTCGGACTATTTCCGATTTTTTTAATGGCATATTTGGTACTGCTTCTTTAACTACGGCGATAATTACATCACCAATATGTGCATATTTGCGATTACTTGCTCCTAAAATTTGTATACACATCAATTTTCGTGCTCCACTATTGTCGGCTACATTTAAATAAGTTTGAGGTTGAATCATTTTTTTTAACCCCCCCAAAGTATAAAATTTTAAAATTTAAAGGGGGGAAAGAATTAAGAAATAAAATATTACTAATTTTAATTATTTATATAATTATTGTTTTTTTTTTTTTATTTAGCTTTATTAAGTAGTTATATTGAATTTTCCTTATTCATTTTCTGTACATACGTAACAGTAATGAATTGAGTACGTATAGGCATTTTGTAGGCTGCGATTCTCATAGCTGCTCTAGCAATAGTTTCTGGTATTCCACTTATTTCATAAAGTATTCTACCCGGCTTAACAACAGATACCCAATATTCTGGTGATCCTTTTCCTGAACCCATACGTGTTTCTGCAGGTCGCATAGTAATAGGTTTATCTGGAAATATACGTATCCATAATTTTCCACCACGACGGGCATAACGGGTAATTGCTCGTCGTCCTGCTTCTATCTGTCTAGATGTAATCCAAGCTGGTTCAAGGGCTTGAAGGGCAAATTTACCGAAACAAATAGAATTACCTCGAGTAGCTATTCCTTTCATCCGTCCTCTATGTTGTTTACGAAATTTTGTTTTTTTAGGGTTATAGTCGACTTTTTTTGGTCTCTATTTCAAAATCGGATATGAAGGGTTTCTTTCATCCGGCTTCTCATGAATAAATATTATAAATTAAGTTTTTTATATATATATTTTTTTTATTTCCTTATTTAGTAAAAAAGTAAATTAGTAAAAAAAGTAAAAAAGTTTTATTAAGTTAGTAAAAAAATAAAAATAATTATTATAATAAATTTGGATAATATTTTATATGAAATTTTCACGGGCGAATATTAACTCATTTAGTTTTACTTAAAAATAATTAGTTATTATTATATTTTGTAATTTTTTCAAATTTGGTTTTTTTCGCCATCCCATCTAATAATTAAATCTACTTAGTAACTTTTTTGTTTAATTATAGATTACGTCGTTTTCATTACTTTCAAATAAGCGTTTAGGTTTTTTTTTACAGTGGAGTTTTTTATTTTATATCATCAAATTTATTAGTCTTTTTTGAGGTAAAACTTTTTTATTAAATTTTATTAAATTAACTATTAGTAAAATGTAGTAAAATGAAAAATTTTTTTTATGTTTGCTTACACTGTTTTTTCAAAACAATTTTAACCATACGAATTTAATAATAATATATTATTAAGTTTTTTTTTTTTAATTATAAAAAGTTTTTTGCTTCATAAATTTTTTTATGAAAAAGATTTTAAATGAATATTTTTATTATTTAATAATTCATTTATTGAATTATTTCAATAGAAAGCAAAGAATTTATTTCCAGTTTATATTGGAATTTATCGAGTTTTTTCTTTCTTATATTGTTGATTCAAAAAACATCGATTTTAACGAGTCGCACACTAAGCATAACAATCTTTTCGAAATGTTAATAAAAATTATAAATAAATCTTTAAAATAATAAAAACAAAAATAAATTTAATCTATTTAATATTAAAATATTAAAAAATTAAAACAAATTATTTTTCATCTTGGAATATCCAAATTTTTATTCCTAATACTCCATAAATAGTTTGAGCTGGATAATAACAATAATCAATTTTAGCTCGAAGAGTTTGTAAAGGAACTCTTCCTTCTCTGGCCCATTCTACACGAGCAATTTCAGCTCCATTAAGACGTCCTGCAATTTGTATTTTAATACCTTTTATATTTGTTTTTTTCGCCAATTCAATAGCTTTTTTCATAGTTCGTCTAAAAGCAACTCGACTTTCTAACTGTAAAGCAATATATTCTGCAAGAATATTAGGTTCTCCATACGGCTTTGTTACTTCCGTCAAAGTCATACGAAGTTTGCGATCTCCAGGAGTTAAAATATTTTGCACATTAGTTTTTAATTGTTCAATACCGCGACCACGGTTTTCTACCAATAATGCAGGAAATCCTGTATGTATTTCAACTTGAATTAAATCTGTTTTTCTTTTTATTTCAATCCGTGCAATTCCTCCATAATTTGAAGAGTTTCTTATATTTTTGTATACATAATTTTCAATACAATAACGCATTTTTTGATCTTCTTGAAGAAGTTCAGAATAATTTTTTGGCTGTGCAAACCAATAAGAATGATGTTTTTGGGTCACACCAAGCCGAAAACCAAGTGGGTTAATTTTTTGTCCCATGCTTTTTTTCCTTTCTAAATGATATTAGCATAATTCTTTTTATTGACTTCTACTTTTTACGATAATAGTTATATGACAAGTAGGTTTATGTATAGGATATCCTCGTCCTTGAGCTCTGGGTTGAAATCTTTTTAAAACAGTACCTTTGTCTACTTTTGCTTCACTTATAATCAAATTAGCTTTGTTAATATTCAAATTATTACTTGCATTTGCTGCTGCTGAAGAAATTAATTGTAATATAGGGTAACATGCTCGATATGGCATAAACTCTAATATCATAAGTGCTTGTTCATATGAACGACCCCGGATTTGATTAATGACTCTCCGCGCTTTATGAGAAGACATACGTATATGTTTGGCTAAAGCTTTAACTTCTAAATTTGATTTGTTATATTTCATTGAACCTTACCTCCTAATTAACGACGAGATTTTTTATCACTTTTTGCATGTCCTCGGAAATTTCGTGTAGGTGCAAATTCTCCTAATTTATGACCTATCATACGGTCTGTTATATAAATAGGTAAATGTTCCTGTCCATTATGAACAGCAATAGTATGTCCGATCATTGTTGGTACAATAGTAGATGCGCGAGACCAGGTAACTACAATTTTTCTTTCTTTTTTTAAATTAAGATTTTCAATTTTTTTTAGTAAATGGTCAGCTACAAAAGGGCCTTTTTTTAGTGAACGTGTCATTGCCAACTACCTTCTATTTTTATGTATATTTTTCAATTTTTTTTTTTTCTTTATTTAAAATTTAATTATCCATTTTTACGACGACGTAAAATTAAAGGATCACTATATTTTTTTATTTTTCGAGTTCTTTTTCCAAGTGCAGTACGACCCCAGGGGGTTAATGGTTTTTTTCTTCCAATAGGAGCTCGACCTTCACCACCTCCATGAGGGTGATCTATGGGATTCATAACAACTCCTCTTACTCGAGGACGTTTTCCTAACCATCGTTTTGATCCTGCTTTACCTATACTTCTATTATTCGCATCAGCATTTCCAATTTGTCCAATTGTAGCTAGAGAATTTTGAGATACTAGACGAACTTCCCCAGAAGGTAATCGTAAAGTTGCTAATTGACCCTCTTTCGCAATAAGTTTGGCTACAGTTCCAGCAGTTCTTACTAATTGTCCACCTTTACCTGGTGTTATTTCTATATTATGTATAGCAGTGCCTAAAGGCATATTGGTTGAAGTAGACCCTTC